TTTCACGAGCTTTTAGTCTGGGCAGCATCCTTTTGTTTTCGCCATGAGCTTGTGTCTTTGCTTTCGATATAGCGATAGCTTTTTTATACTTTGGATTCGGGGTTTGGGAGGTTCGGAGTCACGTTGGATCTTTTAGCGCCGATTTGTTCAGGTAAATATTGCGAAGTATGAGTAATATGGCACAACCTTGTGGGGCTTCCGCTTCAGGCGGGGTTTTCTACTGAATTAATAAAAAAAAAGATATACCTGCGACCTGTGGCCTTTGCCTTGCAATAACTTCAATATCCACTCAATAAACCGGATTTCTTACAAAGGAATGAAGACTAAGCGGTGCTGGTCGATTGTGTCATAATACTTTCTAATGGAAATTCCAGTAACCACGAGATTGCCATCCAAGTTCTTTTCGATCTCTTTGAGTGCCGTCACCTCCGAATACATTTAAGGAATTGCGGCCTTCAAGAGTCATATGCATTGCCTTCGGTACAATATGATCTTTCGGGTTCCCTATGGGTTTTTTAACGCGCAGCGAAAAAGAAAAAATTTAGATTTTTTACGGGCTCTCTTAGGCTTTTTGGAACGATTCTAGGCTAATACCTTCCAGTGTTTTCATTGTCGGGTCCCATCCCCTTATCCGAGTTAGATTTCAGCTTATCTTAAGCTGCTATCAGTACCTTTAAGTCCGATATTATCTCCATCAGGTTCTCATACTTCCCATTAGGTTCACGCGTAAGATTGAATAATTTTGCCAGGCAAGCAGCACAAAAAACAGTATTTTTTTTCGCTTTTCTCTGGCAAAAAGTCAGAACTACATTCCTTGCCAGAGAGAAAATATAGACCTGCGGCCTTTTCTGTGGGAGGTTTTCTATTCATCCCCGAATGTATATCTCTGTCACCAGGATTACCATCCTTGTAGCTGTCATCTTTGTCGACCCGCCCAGCCTGTTCAGTGCTTTCTAAGCCTAACCGACGTTAGTCGGCGACCACAGGTCGTTCATTCCCCCCCTAGGGGCTCCCTTTCACTGTCGATTCTCAGTATACTTAAGTAAGGGCGGCAACCTGTGATGAGAATAATCCCCCCTAGTTTTTAAGAGCGGCTATTGTCGAGATTCGTCCGCCTACACTTAAACAAGCCACTTCCCTAACTCCGCGGCATTGCCAGCTCCTCGTGAGTTGGCGGGAGTTGGATTACTGCCCAAGGCCCCGGCAGAACGCAAAGCGTCATCGGGTTTCAGATGCGAAGCTCCGCACATCGAAGAATTCCGATAGGGTGCTTTTTCCCCCCGGTCAGAACCACACGTGCAAGTTTCTTCGCATGTGGCTCGTCCATGGCAAAATTTTTCAGCTTTTGCGGCTTCTTGCCGTATAAGCACTACTAGTCCTCTCTGCACAGGGACACACGGCTATTATGCGATTCCATCCCTCCTCTTCCGCGTGCACCTCATAACTATGGCATTTGCAGCATAGTGTGATCTACTTTTTAGATTTGGCTATGGCTACTTTAACAAGAGCCCTTTGGTCTTTGGGTCTTAAGTGATGTAGTGCAAGCTGGTTTGTGCTACCGCACAAGTCGGATTCATCCGTGTATTGTGAGTAATCCGCCCGGCTGTAGCCACGCTTCACCCTATAATAAGGTTCTTCGAGTGTAGTTATCTCACTAAGTAAAGCGGGGGCTTTGATTTTATGTGAAACTTTTTTAGATCTTTTGGAGAAGTGAGTAGTATAGTGACGCTACCTTCTGCCCCTTTTTCGTGATCTGCAGGTTCGGACCAAATTTGTAGAAAGCAGCCTCGGCCGGCTGTAGGCTATGCTATCTGGCTAAAGTTAGAGCGCGGGAGGCGCCACCCACCGGTCTGCTGCGCCTTTTATTGGCGTTAGTTCTAGTAGTTGCTTTCGCTGATTTTTGCTACCCCTTACGCGGGCATGCCCGCGTAAGGGGTAGCACATTACCATTTACAGCCCTTTCCTCAAAATTTTTCACGTTACGGGCATTGTCGCATGCACGACTTGCTTTGCCCAGTGTATCCTTCGGAGTACTTATGGCTGATCTGTCACCCATTTCTTTTTAGTTTATACCTCGGCTCTTTGGCCGGCATGTACCCAAGTGTTAACCTTAAAGGGTCCATTGGGGTGATCCCTCGCTTTCACGTTTGGGTGCTTGCTCGTGGTTTAGGTTAGTGAGCGGTTTTTCATGCTTCTTGCAGTTTCCCCCGGAGGGTTGTTCGCACCAAGAATTTAGTTGGGCCTTGGAGCCTTCCGGGCCACCTTTGTCGGAAGGGGTAACGCTTGACCCTGACGCACTCGTGATAACCGTGCCACGAAACTTGACCAGGCCCCATGCTATGGTTCCCTGCGGTCTGTTTCCGCTACGGGTTAGGGGGCCGCCCAGGCGATAATCTATTAACCTTCGCTGATCCAAACGCGCTCTAGCGAGGCGCACACTAAATACGTTTCCAATACCTATAGCAGCTCCCGCTAAAGCAATGGTAGCTGCTCCTGCTCCAATGTTAACCTAAGCCACTCTATTGCTGACGCAGCTCGGCTTCCGAACCGTACGTGATAGTCTCCCATCATACGGCTCTTCTCATAATGTTTGTATCTTCGAGAGTTTTGGCCATGGAAAAAAAAATTTTAGCAATTAAAAGTTTGCATAAATGTCCTGCTTGCCCTCCGCTTTTCTTAAGAGTAATATGATCCACTTCTAAAAGAACCCTGACATCCATACCATATCCTTCCCTTCACCTTCAAAAGCCTAAGCTCGTGTCGACTCAGAAAGCTTTGGCAGTCTTACATCTAACTAAGTACATTGTATCACCATCGAATGGTTACCAAAAAAATAGATATATTTTTTTTTACTTTTTTTTTTTCGCAACCGGGTTCGGGTGGCGAACCAAGCGCATGTCTTATAAAATAGCTTAACCAAGAATAAAAAAATCTTTTTTTTATTTGATCGCTAAACGAAAGTCAAAAGGATGCGATGCACGGATTGTGCACCTTCATTCAACTGCAATGTTCGCGCCATCTTCAATCTTGGCTCTTTGGTGGTGAGTATTGTCCACCCTGTTTACAGTCTGCTTTTGTTTAACATACTTATCATTATGGCCTGTGTTCCAGCCGTTAGCCTCTTTTGGAGTGCCTGCTTTTTGTTTTCCATGGTTATTCTGCCGCGAAGCCTTATAGATCCTGGATTCTAATCTGAACACAAGCCCTTCGGCCTTTGGCCGGGGCATAGCGTGTCCAGGCCGCAGGTAAAAAAAATAGATTTTTTATTGAAAAATATAACTTAAAAAAAATATATATATTTTTTACCCGGAACACCCAGTTTTTTTTGAAGTTATGAGTCTCCAAGTAGGCATATCACAATAATTTATCACCGCGCTTTCGCTTTTTGGAGAATCCTGCTACCAATGAACATGTGGCCTGGCTAGCCTACCCTACGATCATTTGTTTGGAGTTCAAGGTAGTTACCCCGTTCCCGAGTCGGATTGTTGCGAAAACCTAAGAGACGAGCAATACTGCAGGAGGTGGAACACGCACGTAGAACGTAGTGAAAGCAACTACTTTCCTGGCCTCTTTTACTGTATTCCCAGAATGCCTATGATTAGAAATCAAGCTAATCATACTCGTCCTCATTGACTTGTGGTCTAGCCCCCAGTAAGGGTTCAGCATACCGAAGGTGATCGGGCACCGAAGCTTTAACTCGTTAACCAAAGTGTTCCTCTCGGTTTTCTTCCTGCGACCATTCTGCTATGAATTCCGGGGTTGCCACTCCCGTGTAATGATCGAGAGTTTGCGGGACATTACCGCGCGACAGGGATTACACCTGCATCCGACAAGAGTTAGAATACTAAGTTCCGGCCAAAAAAAAAATATATATTTTTTTTTTAAGTATTTTTAGGTTTGTGGGCCAACGGGTCGCACTAATTTTGCACCTTCTAGCATAACAATTTCATTTTTGTTTCTGTCAAAACAATGACCATTCAAGGGCTGATCAATCGAAATGAGGCCAACCCAACCATTTAGCCAAGTGATGTCATATTCATTTTATGTGGTTAGAACACAAATGAAGGCTTAAAGACGTGTTCTATTTACACAATCTCGACTAATGGAGCGAGCCAGGAGAGACTGGAGTCGTATGGCTGAGAGTTGCGCCTCATACTCAGTTTCATGAGGAATGCAATTACTATGTAATTGCGGGCGTAGCAAAAATCTATTTTTTTCGGCCTTTTATCATGTTTATGTAATCTTTTATAAGACAAGTAAAATAGCCCTGGGTTCACTTTTGAGTTTATCCGATCCTTCTTTCCTTGAAAAAGAAAATCCGTGTAATAAATTGATCCAAAGTTAGTTATTGTTGTTTTTTATAGAAAGAAAGTATCTTTACCCACAAACTTGGCTGGTTTTTAGAATAAGACTGGAAAGGATTGGCACTTGTTGTTATCTTCCCAGATGTGAGAAACTCGCTGTTAAATGCTAACGAGAGCTTCCTACATTAGCATTAGAAAATGGTGAAACCGGGCCTATACCCCGGGATTTTACTATATTGCATTGTCAAGTAATTGAAAATGAATAACTTTATGATGATATTTAAACACGGCGTTTTTTAGGGGGTCGGCATCCATTATGTGGGGTTGGGGTTACATCTCTAATTTTGGTAATAATAAGACCTCCTAGTCGTAAACCACGTAGCGACGATTCCTTTCCATAACCTAACCCTTTTATTTCAACTTCAACCGACTTAATTCCCAGTTGAATAGCAGTTCGGGCAGCATTTTCTGCAGTTGCTTGAGCAGCATAATTGGTTGAGCGACGAGATCCCTTGAACCCCAATGAACCTGAGGAGGACCAAGTTTTTGTATCTCCTTTATGATCTGTTACAGTAATAATGGTATTACTTAAAGTTGATCGAATATATGCAATACCGTGCTTTTTTTTCTTCTGCATGAGTTTTTTTTGAATGTTTAGATTTTGTTTGATATCATCGATCGGGTTTTTTTACAATCCATCTTATCTGTTTACTAATTAAAAATAAATTTTGTAGAAAAAATTTGTACAAAATAATCCATTAGACAAAAGAGAACGCCGCAGCTTTTGGTTCTCTGGGTGAGAGATTCTATTATCCGAGCCCGCCCTGCCGAAAGGCAGTTACGGTGCGAGAATAGATAAAAAATATGCGATGACTCAAAAAAAAAATATATATATATAGATTTACTGCGCCCTTTTACTTGTTGCGCCTATATGCCAACCAATAGGAGCCGGCCTTACCAATCGATGATGTTTTTGCGGAGGAAAAGCCAATAACAAAATGTGTAATGAAATTTAAATTTCATTACACATCGCTTCGCGCCTTCATCATTTATTATGAATAATAAAAAAAAACTTACAGCCTGCGGCCTGAATCAACTTCGTTGATTGATCGAAAGGTTTCTGAATTTGCGACAAGTCTTAGCATTAGTATGAGTTCGTTGACCACGTAAGGGCAATCCCGCATTATGGCGAAAACCGCGATAACAACCAATACTCATCAATTGTTTAATATCCCTCTGAATTACTCTTGCTAATTCTAAATCAACTAAATAATTTTGACTTATTATTTTGATAATTCGGTCAATTTGATACTTAGTTAACTGATTAACTTTAATGTTATCATTAAAACCTAATTGAGCACACACTTGAATTGCTTTTTTAGGGCCAAGTCCAAAGATTCGAGTTAAAGCAATTTCTACGTGTTCATTCGGCACTAAATTAGTTCCTAAAATATATGACATGATTTATTTTTTTTTTCCTTGTTTTTTATGTAGAATTTCGTTTCGATATTGTATACCTTTTCCTTTATAAACTTCAGGAGGTTTACAACTTTTGATGCTGGCAGCAAATTGAGTTACTTTTTGATGATCTATTCCAGTACAACAAATGATATTAGGCTTGAAGCAAAAAACGCGAACTGCAGACGTGACTTGAAGTCGAATCTCATGACTAAAGCCTAATTTTAGATATAAAATAGAGCCTTGTGGATTAGTACTGGCTTTGTACCCAACTCCAATTATTTCCAAAAAACAAAATAATTTGGCTTCCATAAACTTCACTTAATTTTTTTTTATAAACTTGGCATAGAATCTCGCCATCGGTTTTTCGTACTTCACGATCACATATCAAAGCCCACTTTGAAGTGGATAAGATTCTTTATTATACTAAGCCCTAAACGAGTTGTTGATGAAGAAATTAGAGACTTCGGTTCAGAGATTTTTTTCATTTTTTTGGAATAAATTTAATAAAAAAAATGACATTTTAAAACGATTCTCAACCTTCTGTTTGCTTCCCTATAGAATCTGTTAATAGAAAACTTGCATTGTACAAAATCATAAAAAAATCCCGATAGAGACGCAAAACGGAAACACCAGAGACACCTTGATGCTGACAAAAGCAAGCGTTTTATTCTCTTGTTTCTCTTTTTGAATAATTAAAATAGGTAGGTCCTCAGAACTATACGTGAAAGCTTCCGCTTCATACAGCTCAAGTTGATTATCAGAGGTGCTATCGTCGGGCGTCCGTGGGCGCTCTCAGGGCATTTTTGGTTCATTCGCAAATCTAGTATTACTTCGCGTGATTTGCTGATGGCAAGTAGCATGCAAAGGTTAGATGTTAAAAGCATCCCAGCCGCAACCTTTTGATCAAGGTACAGATTCACCAGTTACCTATTGTATAGTCACTCTCTTTATAGACTACACGCCGGTAATCACACCTACGGTAGACTATGAAGATATTCTATTTAGAAATATTTCGCGGCGCTTCTAATAAGAGCTCTGGCCTTCGCTTGGGTATAGGTTGAACTCTTATTTCATGGGATTTGACCATTACGCCTTTGAAAGTTCTTATGTTAAAAAAGCTCATTGAGGTGACGGAGGCGGTAGAATCTATTACGCGGGCGGATAGATATTTTCTTGTACGCTCATTCAAGCATGCTGCACGAAACATGAGTTCCTTGCCTACTTATTGCAGCGGATGAGATTTGCGCGTAACCTAATCAAAATCTTGTATAAGTCTAGCAATGGAGTTGTTCCACGCCATCAACTCGCGCGCCTTAATACGCAGAGAGTAGCCACATGGTTAGGTAGGATTGTGATACAATAATAATGGTTTACGCCCGCCGAGATTTTCTTGAACTTAGGGCGAAGCCCGTGGTTTCAATATTCTTCATTTTAAAGGACCCTGCTTTTTATTTACTATTTTGGTTCTGACCTTCTTGGAAACAGGACCGCATTCTTCTTGTTATAATGGCAATTTTAGAACTTCAGTCAGGAAGATCGGGGCAACCGTCCTCTACATAATTTTTTACGTGGTTTAGCTTAGGAGGGGCTTTCGCGCATTCCAGTATAACCGCCTTAAGACTGCTAATTCATTAGGAGTGGGGCATGTTGCAACCTTATGGTAGGTAACAAAGCCCAGCAAGTACGTCTTGGGTTTAGGGCGCATACATAGCGCGGCACACCGGTCGAGTTCGTTCAGTATTCGGAAGCCAAAGAGCGTACAGCAAAACGTAAAGCAAAAAAAAAACTATTTTTTGCTTGAAATAGTTTTTTTTGCTGCACCCTATAGGTACTCGCAAAGCTAACCTTTATTCCCTTGACTACCAACACGATTTGTTTATGCCTATTAAAGAACCTTTAGATGCTAATTCACGAGAAACTATACGAGAAACGCGAAATAACTTATATACGGAACGAGGGCGACCTGTGAAAATACATCGGTTTCTTACTCGTGTTCTGGAACTATTTCTTGGCAACTTAGACGACTTTAAAAAATATTCATAACGTATTTGATTAGGGAGGTTTTTATGTCGAGAAATAGCTTTACATTGCATTCGCTCTAATTCATATTTAGCCACAAGTAATCTACGTGTATGATCTCGTATAATTTGATTTGACATATGACTAAACCTCTTTTTGCAAGAAACCACTCCACAAAATGAAAGCCTCATCTTGTGTTTTGGCTGAAGTAACAATAGTTACATCAAACCCTTGAATATGTTCAAAAATCTCGAAATGATTTTGTATTTCCGGAAATAATCGTAACAACGACGTTGGCATTGATAATTGAATGGAGCTTTTTTGTACTTTAACTGGGTAATCGTAAAAAGATATTATCGTAATAAGTTTTTCTAAGAAATTATACATGGTATGCCCTCGTAGAGTGCTTTGTGCTAGGTAAGTGACATATCCTGTGTCTTTTTTCGACTCTCGATTCAATATAAATTTATTAAATCGAAAGGACTTTCCTGCCGAATCTCTGCTTCGTGTCCGTATGAATTTTTGACCACAAACAATCTCCATAGCTAATTTTACATTTTTTATCAAATTAGAGGGTGCCTTTGGAACTATTATTATTTTACACAATCTAGGAACTTCCATAATGTTGCCATAATTCAATTTTAACAACAAATCTTGACGTAATAAATTTTCGTAATGAAAACGGAGTCTATTTGGAGTGAACATAAGTTGGCTGCTTTTTTTTTTATTTCAGGTAAAAACGAATATAAGCACTGTCCCCTATCTGATTTATAAATAGCGGGCTGTTATGCCTTCCTTTTACATAATAAAAAGAAAGGCGTAGGAGGACGTAGTAGCAAGCTCTTGATTAGCTTCGCGCCCCAAGAAAGCGAAAAAAATGTTTTTTCACTTTTTGCAGCAAATATTTTAGCCCGGAAGCCTTAGCGCTTCACTCGGGGGTCTTCGACCTCAACGCCATGCGCTTTATTATATTCATTTGGGGAAAGTTCAGAAAAAAAATTTATTTTTTTCCTCCTTTAGCCACTTGCTGAAGAGCCGAGCCTAGCAAAGTCCATGAAAACAAGAAAAGTGCTGTGTGGGACAGAACTCCGCTACGCAATTTAATCTATTACATGGTTCACCTAGAAGGCTGCGAACAAAATAATCGTCTTGGACTCGAGGCCTTCGGCCTCAAGGCCTTTTCTTCTGTTTCGCGGGCTAAAATTACCTTATTCGCATTGCAAATAAATTGTAAGTCGCGCCGTTCCTTCATTCCAAAAGGCGCAGCAAAGAGCGTTATATAGATATTTCTTTCTTTTTTTAGGTTTTTCTTCTAACCTTTGGGCTATATTCTATTTATTGGGGTCAAAGACCATGAATTATTTATAATAATAAATTTTTTACTCGCTTTACGGTTTCAACACTTCTATCGTCTCGACTGCTTGTTCGTTTTCAGGCCGATAGAGGCCATAAGTTTACAAAGATTCCTGGTCTTTACCCACTTTCTTTGCTTTGCTCCGCGCCTTTCGGCCTCGCTTTTCATTCACTAACTAATTAAAACCATTGAACAAACTTGGTTGACAAACATAGTTTATGCGCTGCTAATGTGGCAGCTTGTTGCGCATTTGACAAACTCACACCATCCATTTCAAATAAGATTTGTTCCTCTACCACACGAGCAATCCAACCTGTAGAATTCCCTTTTCCTTTTCCCATTCTGACTTCGGTGGGTTTACTGGTAATAGGAATATCTGCGAAAACTCTTACCCATATTTGACCATTTCTTCGAAATTCTCTGCTTATAGCACGACGCGCTGCTTCAATTGCTTGATATGAGATACGACCAGCTTCACAACTTTTCATGCCATATTTTCCGAAACAAAGTTGTGTACTGTCTGCCTTGCAACCCTTAAATCTGCCTTTTTGATATTTACGAAATTTTGTACGTTTTGGATATAGCACAATTTATCCCTTTTTTTGTGTTAAAAATATGAAACCCACACTTTGACACCTAAAATCCCATAAGGAGTAGATGCTTGTGCTTTCGCATAATCGATTTGATTGGAAAATACATGTAAAGAGGTTTCACCGTACTTTCTGCATTCAGTTTTAGCTATTTCTGCGCCATTTAATCGGCCCGAACAACAAATACGGATTCCCTTAACATATTGGCATTTTTCAATCTCTTGAAATGTAGATCTACAAATTTGTCGAAATGATTTTTTTTGTTCTAGTTTCCAAGATATTTCTTGAGCAATTAGAGAAGCACTTTGATAAACAGAAGCTATTTTGACTGGCCTAATTAAGGTATTCGTTTTTGTTTGATTAGATAAAAAAAATTGCATTTTTTTCCAATAATAATAACGACTGAACAAAGAGTGAACTTTCCTCCATTCAGCATCTCTTGAAATAAAGGGAGCACCAAAATCCAATATAGACCAGGGTTGACGAATCGGCTCTGTGTTTTTTATTATGTAATTATTAGCTAATGGCATGCCTTGCTCGCGATGGATTTGAAAACGAAGCCTTAAAAGGCTCTGTTTGCGCAAGCAGTGGAGGGCTTTTTGGTGTGGGAACGTTAGTGCCCGGACAAAGCTGGGGAGCGCCGTGCGCAAAGCTAAAAGCTCTTCCGCGCTACGCATCTCTGTCCTTCTGGAATTAATATCTTTAGAGAAAAGCCAAACTGAATAAGCCGTTTGGATGTTCGGAGAAATTTCGGGTCTATTTTTTCTTGCAAAGCCCACTTCATTCGCCAAGCGGATGAAGTGGGTAGAACCCCGTAAGGCTTCCACATAGGAGCCTTGCGCGGTTTTGTCCATATAGGTTAAGCCTTTTTTTTTCGAACAAATGCTTTTATTTAACAGAATAGAACGCATTCTTTTTTTCAAGCTGTCCTCTTTCTCTTTTGCTTCCCTTGTAATATATTTTTTAATTATGCTCCGTGCCGCCAAATTGGAAACTATGTTAACAATAGGATCAAATTGAATTCGGTTCTTTGAAGAAAAGAGGTATTGCATGACCAAATAATTTAAAGGAGCACGCACAGCTGCGAAAATGGTCTGTGGAAATACGTCGCTAATTTGACGCAAAGAGCCAAAACAAGAAAACGCATAGCTTTTTTCTGACATTTTTCTGTCATCATTCTCCAAAAGGGCATCGTTCCTCAAAGAAGTAGAGTTTTTGGAGGCCATCCAACCGCTGATTCGAAGTAATTGATCGATTTCGTGCATTGATGGTAATCTATCATCGTATCCATAGCGCCGAATCTTGACTTCGTTTCGCTGTATCTTTGTAGCGTCGTCAATACGCCTAATCAGCTTGACCGATTGTATTGCCCCAAGGCCTGTGTGTCTTGATCGGCTAAGTCGATCCAAAAAAAATACGTGAATGAATGTCCTTTTAGGAAAATGATGAATAATAAACTTACCGAGACGAAAGCCGAACGTTTTTCCCGTAGGTGGACGTATTAAATCAAAGTAATCTCTAAAATTTACATCTTGATACAACAATTTTCCATAATAATAATCACTAAACCAACTTGAATCTGAACTACGATTCAGATTCAGTCTGACTGAAATCGGATTTATTTTTTGCGCCATAGTTCACTATCGTACCTTTTTTTTTTGTTTTATCTTCGTTTTTGAGGGCGAAGCTCTCTTCCCAGAGGAAGAAGGTTTCCGTGTAGAAGCAAACTCTCCAAATTTATGACCAACCATTTCTTCAGTAATTTTTAAACCAACAGAACCTTTTCCGTTATAAATTTGTGCATAGCAACCGACAAATTGAGGCAAAATACAAGATCTACGTGACCAAATTTTCCATCTGATCTTTTTTTGCTTGAACAAGCAAGCATCCACAAAAGGGCCTTTCCATACAGATCGTGTCATAAACTAATTTCTGCGTTTTCTTACTACTGTTCTAAATCCACCTTTGGCGGGCTTTCCCCAAGGTGATACCGAAGGTCTACCTCCTTTTGTGCGTCCTTCACCTCCTCCATGAGGATGATCCACCGGATTCATAGCAACACCCCGAACAATGGGACGTCTGCCTAACCATCGGCTTTGTCCCGCTTTGTCAAGCTTACGTTTACCATGATGAAGATTGGACACTATACCGACAGTAGCTCGGCATCGGGAATCTATGAGTTTGTCAACACCCGAAGGTAATCGCACAATACATTGTGGTGTATTTTCGAATTTCTTAATTATTTGAGCAAAGGTCCCTGCAGCTCGAATCAACTTTGCGCCTTGACCTGGATTCCATTCAATATTATGTATCCATGTGCCTATAGGTATATTAGCCAATGATACGCAATTTCCTACCATTTGATAATATGAATCAAGTATGTTTTTATTCTCACTTGAAGCGTAGTCCCCCCCGGGGCGTAGCCAAGAAGCAGCCTGACTACGCTGCACGGGCTCTTCCACCCTAAAGGACCTTTGGCCTTCATTTGTTGTGTGAACGAAATGGTTTTGGAACCGAAGGTCGTTATGGGCTAGCAAATTATGGGAAGATTGATGTTGGTCGAAGGAAGTCGAAGGTTTAGACCAATCACAATTCATTACCGTCTTGCCAGCTTCTAACTGATCACTAGCTAATATATAAGTGAAAGGTGCACGATCTACTTTGCCCGCTTCAACCATTGGTCCTTTTTCGCTATGCTTAGGTTTAAAAGAAAAAAATATATTGGTTCTCCAAGAAAGCGCTTTGCGTTCGATTCTTTGCACCCCGCTATGTGTTTTCCACCTTCCGCCTTCATTTCTATAAAACGTATTATGTCCTCCGAAGTCTTTCATTCGCGAAGCAAAGAAAGCGGGCTTTGCCCCGGCTAAGGCTATCCTAGGTAAATCAAGAAAGCTACCGAAAGGGCCTAAAATTGCAGCCTCTCTCTTTGTCTCTAGGGAAAAAAGGGCAGAGAAAAAAAGGTAATGTCTTCTCTGGGCTTTCCTGGACAAAGAAGAGAACGAAAATAGGAGGCCGAAAAAAAAAATATTTTTTTCTCTTCGACCAAGAAAACGCTTGGCCTTTTCTTCTGTTTGACTATTGGCTGCTTCTGCTCGTTTCATTGCTTCAAGCCATCGTACTAAAGCAATCCAAGAAGAACGATTAGGATCATAGTCGATTCTTTGTACAAGGCCAATAGACGAAGTGCTCCGTTGAAAATCAATTTTTCGATGCAATCGCTTTGATCCACCTCCTCGATGAAAAACGGTAATACGCCCTGATGAATTTCTGCCAGCAGACTTTTTTTTTAAACGAAAAGTTAATTGTTTTAGTGTCATGGTGTATTTGCCTTTTTTATTTGTATCAATATCTCATCTACGATGATTGATCGCCTGCAGCAAGGTTTGCTATCATCTTATAATGAGATGGATTGAACTGCGAGTAGATCATAGAGTTGCTGCACCCTTCTCGCGCTTTTTTTTAACTTCTTTCTATGTATTCCCATTTCAGATCGTTTTCTGTATATAAGATCTTTTTTTTAAGCGATTCAATCTTGTGTGTGTCAAGTAGGTGCTCTAGGCTTGCATTCTCAAAAGATTTAATAACGATGCATTTTAGTTAGTCGTTACATAATTAAATTAGTGTTTTTTTTATGGCATTACGTAGGAATGCCATAATCCTGATGGGCCGCGGGCGCTTTCATCGTTCCACCCGGCCCTGTCATTCGCTATGCCAAGGGTAAAGCAGACAGCAGAATGAAATATATATATATATTTTTTTACTGCGCTCTGTGACCTCTGCAAGCTTATTTTCTCTACTTACCAAAAAGGCATGGAGGAAAAAAGCGCCAAGGCACCCTCTGCCTCTGTGCTCTTTGTTCGCAAAACGAACAAAAGAGTGCGTAGCTCCGGAGAAGAAAAGCCTTAAAATAGCGCATTCCGTAGCAATTCGCTATGTATATACTTCTCCGCAAGCTATGTTGATGAGTCATCATAGATGATTCAGCGACGTTCTGAGTTTCGCGGAAAAAATATTTTTTGGCTCGATAAAGGTAGGGTCCTACCTGTGAAATAGTAATTCTATCTATCTACCTCTCCAAAAACAATATCTTGAGTACCAATTATGGTAACAACATCTGATAGCATGTGATGTTTGGACATAAAATCAAGCCCTTGTAGATGAGCAAAACCAGGTGCTCTTATTTTACAACGATAAGGACGATTGGTTCCATTACTGACTAAAAACACACCAAATTCTCCCTTAGGTGCTTCTACTGCAGTATAGGTAGAAGAAGCTGGTACAGAAAAACCTTCTGTATAAAGTTTGAAATGGTGAATTAAAGATTCCATGGATTGTTTCATTTGAGATCGTGAGGGAGGACATAGCTTACGATCATCCGCTTTAATCATGCCACTAGGCATTTGATTAAGACATTGCATAATGATTCGAATACTTTGTCGCATCTCTTCAATACGAATACAATAACGGTCATAACAATCTCCTCTTGTACCTACGGGTACATCGAAAATCAATTGGTTATAAACATCGTAAGGTGCTGATTTTCGCAAATCCCAGCATACTCCTGAGCCTCTTAACATTACACCACTGAATCCCCAATCCAAAGCTTGCTGTGCAGTAACAGTACCAATATCAACTAATCGTTGTTTCCAGATACGATTATTGGTTAACATTTCTTCTATTTCATCAATACGAGAAGCAAATTGTTGTGTAAATAGAAAAATATCTTCACTTAAGCCCACAGGCATGTCTTGTGCAACTCCGCCTGGTCGTATGTAACTGGCATGCATCCTGGCTCCTGAAACTCTTTCATAGAATTCTAAAAGTTTTTCTCGCTCTTCAAAGGCCCACAGGAACGGAGTTAATGCCCCCACATCCATAGCATGAGTAGTTAAAGCAAGTAAATGATTTAAAATTCGAGTTATTTCACAAAATAACACTCGTATATACTGAGCTCGTAATGGTACCTCACAATTACAAAGTTTCTCTACAGCTAAAGAATAAGCATGTTCTTGGGCCATCATAGAAACATAAATAGAGTCAAAATTTAATTGATGCCAGCTATGCTGTACACATTCACTCGCATCACATAATAAAGTGCTCCCCGAACCGTATGAGATGGTCACCCATCACACGGCTCTCTAACTTGAGTTACCCTTAGATTTTAGATAAGCAAACCAGGAGCGCAGCGTCATAATGGTTGAGTTTTAACTTCAGAAGTATTTTCGCTTTTGGGTAATGAAGCTCTAGTTTGAATAAAGCGTCTGCCTGGTTTATGCGCTAGCGGACGAACCAAATATTAACGGACTTCCTTCGTTTCTTGAAAGTTGCGCATTCTGGCTTCATTTCCAAAGAGTATGGAGTAGGCTGGTCTTCTCCGAACTGCTCAAGTGCGCGGCGTCAGTCCGCCGACTTAGGCCTCTTTCCTTTTGCTTTACAGCAGCACTTCCTTTCTTCGTTTACATGGTTCTCGAAGCAAAGGCTAGACAGGTACTACGAGCCCTCTGTCCCATGCATCTCTATCTAGAAAAATGTATGGTTCACCGGTTCCACCGAATGCTCCTATCTTTTGACAAGATCGTGTGAGTGTGTAGTTATGCTTCAGATGCTTTGCTATATTCATATTGAATCCCAGTTTCTGTTTCTATCTCCGGTGTACTCGTTCTAGATCTTCGACACACAAGGAAAGACGTTGTAGGAGGAGGCTGCACTCAGAAAACTGAAAGCCAGCAAAAAAAAATATTTTGCCTTACTTACTTTGTTATCTTGCCAAGGGAAGCTTATTTTTTGTTCTAGCCCAGCGCGTCCAGGTGATCATTCTGCTGGCATCTCTCATTCATGATACTTTCCATTTAACTGACACTCAAGGATGCAGTTGAAGATACGGCCAAGGGTTGGCTATTCCCAGCTATCTCCTTTTACGACATGCTGTCGTCGTCGCCATATTCTATATGTCGATTAGTCGTATCTGTTTTGCTGCGGGTTTCTGCAGCACCTCCAGAATGGAGGAGTTCATTCGATGACTTCGCGGTCGCCCTCTAGACGATCAAAATAAGGTAAAGCTTGAAGATAAGTTTTATACTCGATTAATTTTTCTGTGCCTCTAGTCGGGTAGGCGCCGATCTTTCGGCCGGAACCCCCCTAAGAACCGTACGTGCAAGTCTCCTCGCATACGGCTCGCGCCATTTATTACAGGTGGCCCAAGATTCGATAAAAGAGGTCTGAAACCTGCAAAAAAAAAAATATATATATGCTATGCTCTGCAGCCGTTTTGGTAGCTTGGAAATGTGCATGCGCAAATTTGAGACTGCTTTTTTTTTCCAGTTCATGGAATGAATTCCATGAAGTTTAGGCAGCGCTATCTGTCGTATCCTTAACCCGCGGTCTTGCCCCGCGTTTCAACCACAGTGGGGTCCTACGAGCTACCTATTTTTCCTTTTTATTTTAGTTTTGATTTGAACCTTTCCACTTCCGTTAAATGACCCGGCCTCCCTGGCTTGACCTTCCGGTTATGCTCTTGCAGCTCTACCGGTTCCTCCTTCCGGTTTCCTCGTTGCTAGAATTTTCCCGTATGCTTTCGACGCAAGCTTTATCCTTTACGACTCGTGTCTTTGCTAGATAGTATTTGCCAGTAGTGCCGTCCTACCCGACCTAAGGTTTTGGCTTGTACCTTGTGGTTAGCCTACCCATTGTAAGAATAATAAATTGGCGGTTGAAATGGGACCCCAGGCCGGTTACACGTTCCGCTGTGCCGAGATGCGGAAGGGCTGGTCGTGATAATCACCCCGCAGGAATACGCGTGCGCCCTTGACGGGTACTCCAGGACCCGCCGACGCGTTCTTGTTTCCAAGAAAGCCCAGTGGTAAGTCAACCACAGTGGGGGACTCGGCGTCCCCCTATTCATCTCTGTTGAGACCTCTAGTGTGGATAACGAGGCCACCTTCACGACCTTCTCCCTCCTTTCCCCTGAGCGATTTGCCTCACTTGAGTTGCCCGACAAAACGCCTTTTGCCCGGTGCTTATGACGCGGGAGTTGCCTCCACGCGCCACCCGTGGTGGGGAACAAGCAGGACATAGCTAGCGGCATAGGATATGCCGACTCGGCGTCAGCGGCTTCATGCCGCACTGAAGTAATCCAATATGCGGTTCCGCGCGTTCTACAACTTCTCCATTCATTTCTAATACTAATCGTAAAACACCATGAGCAGCAGGATGTTGAGGTCCAAAATTCAAAGTAAAATTTTTGATTTGTTTGGTTTTAGCCATATTTAATCATTTTTCTTTTTACAGAGCCTACAACCGGACTTGAACCGGAGACCTTTCCCTTACCATGGGAATGCTCTACCATCTGAGCTACGCAGGCCAATATATAGCCATTGTTTGTATTATTAAGGAAAAATACCGTAATTTAAGCTGGCTTAACACTATCTTGGCTTGGCTGCGAAGCAGCCTGAAGGCCCGTGAAACCGAAACATCGTAGCTTTGCGAAGCAGGACACAAGAAGAGAAAATCCGAGGGCACTGCTGCCCGCGGCATGCATTAGGACGCCAATTATCTACCCGAGCATAGAGCGCAGCCAACTATTTATCTTGCCAGCGTTAGAAGAACGCGTAGTGTCCTCCATCTTTACCTTTAACACGTTTTATTACAAATTATTCAGTTTGGTTTTCAGATTCTTTTTTCCAAAGCCAAGTTAAAGTGCAAAGCATAACGAGATCTCCTGCAGCTATTATAAAGCGTAATTCATCCAAGCACTTATACTGCTTTTCTATAATATATCACTTGGTTATTTGGAGACGATCGGAATTGAACCGACAGCTTCATGCTTGCAAAACATGCGCTCTACCAATTGAACTACGTCCCCTCCGGAGAAAATGGGATTTGAACCCAGGATACAGTATTGTTGTATTTGTCAGAATGGGCGGCCCTCTCATGCTTTTCTCCTCCGGTTAGAACCACACGTGCTGCGCTTTGCGCCCACATACGACTCACGCAACCTATTAACCATGTTAACCCGCAGAAGTAATGTTTGACTCATTGGCTACTAGAAGATGTCCTATGTATATTGTGAGAAGTTAAGTGGAAGAAGCCTCCGGCCCTGTGGTCTGTTCGACACTTTTCTAAGCTTATGCTTACTTGCTTTGCCAGGGTATCTCATTCTCATTATCAGATGTCCTTCTTTTAGTAGGAACTGCTATATTAAATAGCGCCATTTCTAAAAGGCAGAGCAAATAAGGCGCAGTAAATCTTTCTATCTCATCATAAGAGAGCTTCGCCCTTTTCACCGCTGGCTTCCTGCTAGAATTGAACAACTCGGGGCGCCAATCTAATCCTTAACCTATGCTATTTTCTATAGAAAATTCTATATAGAAAATTTTTCGGTTCCGCTAACACCGATTAAGATCTTATATTCTTTTTGACAAGGTCTTTGTATTAGTTCTTTGCACTATTCATCCGCATAGCATAATTTTTCTTTCAATCTCTTTACCCTAGCATTAGCTCAGTATGTAATCTCAACCATTATTACATTATCCCTAAAGTTTCACACCTCAGGATTACTTTTGACGCGGGTAGGATAGGGGCTACGCCCTGTAAAATTGAATCATATTATATCGCATGCTTTTTTGGCCCTATTTCAATAAAAAAAAAATTTTTAACTGATTCAGTTACCAGTTCAGAAAGAGAGATATATATCTCTCTTTCTAAACTTATTTTATAATAATTCATTTTTGAATCAAAAAATTACCGGGAAAAACGGGATTTGAACCCGCGACTTCTGGCGTGACAGACCAGCACTCTAACCAACTAAGCTATTTTCCCAAACATAATGAATCATCGTAGATGATTCATCGGGATCTTTCCATTCTACTGGCTACGTACGTCAGTAGAAACCCGGAAGTATCGTTCAAGCGAAGCCACAAGTCTAATGGCTGCGCGGCTCTCTGCTTTGCACTGAAAGGCACTTTTTCGCCGTTAGTCGACCTGTGGCCTTGCATGCGTTAGGACGATTACGCAGTAATAGCCAATAAGCCCGAAGCGCTTCGGCCTCTACTCGCTATGCTAGTGGAGCCGTATGGAACCAGGGCACCTTTTAAATGTTCACAGTAAAAAAAAATAGATATATTTTTTTTCTCATGACCATCTTCTAGTTCAGATTGTACCATAAACTAAGAAAACGCCATGCGTTTTCTGCTTTAGTTGGCCCAACAATAAGCAGAGCAAAAAAAGCGATAATATATATTACCGCTTTTTTTGCTTTGGTTTGCTACTTTCTTATGTTTTCTTCAACTGTTTTATTCTTTTTCGAAAAGAATAAGCTCTCATTCGCCGTGCGAATAAAGCGGGCTTGCTTTTTTCCTTTCTTTTTATTATCGTGGTTTTATCATTATCAATTAAATTAGTAAATTTATTCATACGCTAGATTCAATTTATAATCATGGATAATGAAAACCCTTGGGTAATAACGGACTTGAACCGCTGACTCTCTCGGTGTAAACGAGGCGCTCTACCAACTGAGCTAATTACCCTAATATGCTAAATAATCAATTAAAAAAGAACACATCATGATTAGTTTATTTTTTATTAAAGGTGTTCACTTTTTACCAATTGCTTGACGCTTTATTTTATTGCACATCACTTAAATTGATCTTTCACAGCTACGCCACCAAAGTGGTTCCTCCAGCCTATTAGTTAAAGTAAAGCGGATAAAAGGCCGGACCCGAAAGTAGGAGCGTAAGGCTTAAAGATAAAAAGCATAGCAAAAAAATATTTATTTTTTTTCTCTCTATTACCACTTTTTTCTTATATAGCATAAAGCATCAACAAAAGATAGGTTGCGCTAATCTCTTTATTGATTGTATATAATTGAGTATACTATGTAATTAATATAGAATGTCTTTTTTTTTTCATTTTGTTAGAAAGAGCGCGGGGGAAGCGAAGCATATTATTCAGAAGCTCTTTGGCGAGAGGAAAAAGTAGGAAAACTACCTTCACCTTTTATTCGTTGTGCGAACCTCCCCAGCCGCTTTTCGGGCTTCCCCCATCGCAAAAAGATCTATTCTATTATTTTCAGGCATTCATTGTGCGGGAACAGACAGTCATTGTTCCGCGAAAGGCTTTATTAATATTTTCCACCCGATAGGGTAAAAATATTAAACTACCAAACAAAACAAAAAAAATCAAACGCACGAAAACAAACTAATTTGGCAGCGCCCTGCTCGATTCGTTTGACGTCCCAGTATCCCTTCAGTTAATTCTATCAGAGAGCCGGTGCGGCCTTACGGGCTCTCTTGCTGTGGGCTGCACTTTGTTGGCGTAGCCAACAAAGGCTCCGAGAGCTCAATAAAGTTAATGAATGACTTATTATGCCTACTTATCGAGGTTTATTCTATTTTGTTTACGCAGCGATGGAAGGAATGCTAAAAACTTGCAAAACGATAAAAGCAAAAAAACATTTTTTTTGCTTTTATCGTTTTTTGGCTCAGAAATTGCCGGTTACTCCCAATCTAAAGCGCCCTTCTTCCATTCGTATAAAAATCCAATCGTCAAAATCAATAAAAAAACTATCATAGACCAAAATCCAAACAAACCAATCTTGTTAAGAGAAACTGCCCAAGGAAATAAAAAGGTGACTTCCAGATCAAATATAATAAATAAAATAGAAACGAGATAAAATCGTATATCAAAACGACTTCTGGCATCGTCGAAAGGATCAAAACCGCATTCATAAGCTGACAATTTCTCTGGATAAGCCGAATTAGAAGAAGAAGCAAATAGAAAGGAAACACCGATTAAGATCAAAGAAAATAGCAAACTTATTACTAGATAGACACAAATAGGTGCAAATTCCATAAACCAAGAACCACTTTTTTTTTTGGGAGAATAGTTCCAATGGTAGAACAATGGTCTCCAAAACCACAGGTTAAGGGTTCGAATCCCTTTTCTCCTGATTACACCAGCTAGAATTTGGTGGAGGGCGAAGCAATCATCGAAAATGATTGATTCATTTTAGAAGAAAGAAAAGACTGATGCAAACATCTATCTAAGCGCGAGCCCAAATAGTGGGCGCAAAGCGCAGCATTACAGCAATACATAGTTAATCTGGGTCATCCGGTTAAAAACCAAATAGTGGGCAAAGATAACGCATACGTAAATAATATCTAATAGTACAAATACAAAGGCGTAAAGCCCTTTTCCTACAAATAGTCCATTAGAAGAAGAAGCGTTCTATATATTCAATTTTGTTAATGTTTTGTTGCGTTTTTATTTTCTTCAAATCTACATGTTGTTAATGTGGGGATGGAGGGTTTTCGAGCTCCGCTCGTATGACGAAGCCCTACTAGGAGCGTAGCCAGAGGGCGGAAGAAAAAAAATTGGCTGCGCCCTGGCCGCTTTCACCCTCCACTCGGAAGCACGGAAACAAAACCTGCGGCCTGAAAATTTTTTTTTAGTTTAATTTTTTTAAACTGAATGAGTTGCTAAGAAGCTCTGTGTAAATTTTTGACAAAAGGTAGCCAGTTGACTGTTAATCTGCTCAGTAATGTTTTTTTGTTGTACGATAGCAGAAAGTATATCTGGGTCTATAGATTTCAAAAGCTCATGTTCATATTGATTAATGCTCGAAATAGGAATTTGATCTAAATAACCTTTGACAGCTGCATAAATAACCACTATTTGTTTTTCAATAGGAATTGGGCTATATTGTGGTTGTTTAAGAACCTCTGTTAGCCTCGCCCCACGATTTAATAAATACTGAGTAGCAGCATCAAGGTCTGAACCGAATTGAGCAAAAGCGGCTACTTCACGATATTGCGCCAATTCCAGTTTTAAGCTACCGCATACCTGTTTCATAGCTTTCAACTGAGCCGCAGAACCTCGAGAGTAGGGTTCGCACCCATCTCTAGGCGCTAGCACAGGATATAGAACCCGGCTCCCTCTCAAAGAACCGCGCGCGATAGTCGCCTATCACACGGCTCCCTTCTCCTGAAACCTGTCACTTATAGACGAGGACAATCAAATCATCAATATTTTGTCCGTGTGTAGTTTTTTAGAATGTTAAGCACGCAAAGGGATTTGCTTCCTATTGAATGCTAGTTCATTATCCCGGAACTGTGCAGCATCACTCTTTTCCCTAGCGGTCTTATAGCCTTTGCTTAAATCTTATGGCGTGAGCTTAAAGGCCGCCTTGATGGCTGTTTGTAATATCGGGTCTCTGGCGCTGATCATTGTAAGCGGTCTTGTCTCCCCGGGTTTTGTTGATTTTGGGATGTTTACTTGTTTCGCGGGGTATTTCCCCGCGCGCAGTTGTTCTGCGATGTGCTCGAATCATCTTCGATTAACGCGGATAAGAAGTTGATTTCCTCCCTGGAAGATCTCCCATTCGTCATCCCCTCCTTTTTTACGAATTTAGATTTGATGCGTTGGTACCTTGCTATGAGCGCATGTGGGTCCGTTATTATGTTGATGATTTTTTGATATTTTCCGTCGACGTTAGGTCTCAGTTCCCGAATTCGATCGGCTGCAGCCTCAACTCGGGCAGGAGAAGCAGGACTTTCCTGATTCTCAGTTCTATCCATCGCCGAACCAACGTGGTTCCCCCCTCGTAAGTTCTTGTGGTGGTTCCACTGGGACCGTACGAATCGCGGCCTTTAATAGGTCCGGATTCCCATCGGGAGTTCCCTCTAGGTATTTAACGATTTGTAGAGCCTTGGTTGACTCGTTCATCGCCGTGGAGTTCGTGTTTTTTCCGACGCAGGGTTCCCCTTTTCCTTCTCGTGTAGTAGAAGTACTCATGCTGCAGACGGCACATATCCCAAGTTCACGCAGGTAGAATCCCGGGTGTCTTCCCTCTGAGAGTAGGGCGACCATCATCGAGGTTTGTTTTCCTGAACTTCCGATAGTTAGTTTCTGACTTACCGGCTTTCGACCCAGTTATAATCGAGTAAGCCAGATTACGCGCTGAGGGATCCTACGCAGAGCTTTCCAACTCCAGCGATCCCATGTAGATCTCACCCCGCTCACACGACTTACAGATAATCCTACGTTAATAGCAGGTCGAATTCCACGATAAAAAAGTTCTGTTTCCAAAAAGATTTGTCCATCTGTAATAGAAATCACATTGGTGGGAATATAAGCAGATACATCTCCAGCTTGTGTTTCAATTACAGGTAATGCAGTCAAGCTACCTGCACCAGTTTGGTCTGACATTTTAGCGGCTCTTTCTAATAAACGAGAATGTAAATAGAAAACATCTCCAGGGAACGCCTCACGACCTGGTGGTCGACGTAATAATAATGACATTTGTCGATATGCCACTGATTGCTTTGAAAGGTCATCATAAATGATTAATGCGTGCATTCCATTATCTCGAAAATATTCTCCCATAGCGCAACCTGAATATGGTGCCAGGAATTGCAAAGGAGCAGGATCCGAAGCAGTAGCTGCTACAATAATGCAATATTCTAAAGCACCCGCTTCTGAAAGAATCTTAACTAATTGTGCCACGGTTGAACGTTTCTGTCCAATCGCTACATACACACAATACAATTTTTCACTATCCGAGGTGCCCTGTGTGTTGATTTGCTTCTGGTTCAATATGGTATCAATAGCGATAGCAGTTTTTCCAGTTTGTCTGTCTCCTATTATAAGTTCTCGTTGACCACGACCTATAGGAACCAGGCTATCTACTGCTTTTAATCCTGTTTGCATGGGTTCGTGCACAGATTTACGTGCAATAATCCCGGGAGCTTTAACTTCTACACGCTTTCGTTCTGCAGCGCTTAAAGCACCTTTTCCGTCAATAGGTACTCCTAAGGCATCAACCACACGACCTAACAAGGCCTTTCCTACAGGAACATCCACAATAGATCCAGTGCGCTTGACAATGTCTCCTTCTTTAATGGCAGTATCACTACCAAATATAACAATTCCTACATTCTCATTTTCTAGATTCAAAGCCATTCCTTTCACACCGCTGGCAAATTCAACCATTTCTCCAGCTTGAATCTTGTTTAATCCATAAACACGTGCAATTCCATCTCCAACTGATACCACTCGACCGATCTCATCCACTTGCAATTTGGTGTAGTAATTGGTAATTCTTTGTTCTAATAATGTAGATAGTTCTGCTCCAGCCAACTTATTTCCAGTTAATTTGTTCATAAATTAATAAAACCTTCTACCAATAAATTAAATAATTCCACAATCTGAACCTTCAGATTGTGTCCAATTTATCATCTTAAATGATAGATCAAGACGGGAAGGGGGGAGGCATTCATTGGCCAAGCTCCTTCAAGCTAATAAAACATAAGAAGAAAAAGATAAAAGACAAAATAGATAAAAAATTTTGGGGCATTTCTATATATTTTTTTTCATTCTCTTGTTCTCACCTTTCTTTTTTCTGTTAAGCCAATGAAGTAGCGGAGGCCCACTTTATTCTTTCGAATTCTCATCACCCGAGCGCGGCGTTTCCATAAAAGGTCAACACTCCCGCTGTTTTAGATCGAAAAGACCGAGTTTGGTTCAAACAGGCAAAGCGGATTATTCAGCATGCCATAGAACTGAGCCGAGCATGCCATTACTACGAAATTGAATATTATCAAGATAGCTGTAAGCAAAAATTCTTTACTTTTTACTCGATTTGTCACTACGTGAACTTTGTTCCCAAGGACTAGCAAAATCAAAATAGCGAAATTCTTGAGTCATCTCAATAGGTTCAGAAACCACACGTTTCTCTGAATCATCATAACGTACTTCCACATATCCACTTAAAGGAAAGTCTTTTCGTAATGGATGACCCTCAAAACCATAATCTGTTAATATACGGCGTAAATCAGGATGATTAGAAAAATAAACACCAAACATATCCCAAACTTCTCGCTCCCACCAGCCGGCTGACGGAAATATATTGACTGCCGAACAAATTGGAGTTATTTCGTCCACACTGGTTTGTACACGAATGCGTGAGTTATATTGAATACATAGAGTCAAGAATTCCATCGCAGAGCCGCAATTTCCCTATGCATTCTCTCAATAGAATAAAGTGCTCTCCGAACCGTGCGAGATAGTTACCCATCACACGGCTCTCCAACTCAAGTTCAACTAAGGTTGTTTGTAATTATATGGCTCTAAGCGTGGGCTTTCCCGGCGAAATAATATATTTTTTACGTACATGGAGCACCCCACCCGTGGCCTTGCATTATGGCAAAAACTAGCAGCATATATGGCTTCCAGAGGTGCTGCGCCCTCGTATTGCTTATCGTGGTAATTTTTGTAAGCGAATGAGTTATGCAATTCGAGCGGGCTTTGCCTTTCTTAGCCGCGGTGTATAATCCGTATATGTTTTAGCCAATGAAATACGTAGTATGTAGCTTAAGCGCGGTGCGTTATACATTGGTTTTTAGAGTTTGCCAGATGCTACTAATTAACAGGGCAGAGTAGAATGGAGGTTAACGCGCACTACTGAATAGCTTTAAAGATACTGAAGGTAAGCAAAACAGGGTGCTAAAGCCGTACTTCAATAAATCATGTAACCAAGTCAAGTATCTTTTCTGCCAGAGCTCGTGGACCAATTACTCCAATAATAAAATCATCTGTGAAACGCACGCTTGCGGATGGCCTAGACCGAGGTTTCCTACTGTTTCAATTATGGCTCTATGTATCGCAGTGTGGCCGAGGAAAGCTACATAAAAAAAAGAAATTATTTGCTGCACGCTTTTAGCGTTTTTTGCTTCAAAACGTAATTCGAAGTGGATTACCTAGTCCCCAGTGTTTATGGTACTTTGATCAAAGTGCCACATATAGGTTTTCCTATAAGCACCATTCTTCGAACCTTGATTAGGTAAAAGCTTTTTCTAGGCGGTAATCCACAGATTGATACCCTTTATAAGCTGAAAAAGGCTTTCTGTCTGGAACTGCTCTTTATGACAATGTTTCCAAAAAACATGCAGACGATTAGAATATGTCGAAGCAGCAAAAAAATCTAGATTTTTTTTAACTGCTTAGTCTCATCCAAGCTTAATCTCGCCCCCTTCATGCTGCTTGAGTACGCAACGTACCCCCTCCTAGACAGGGGGTACGTCGATTTAGGCTCCTTCCCCTCCGTCATACAGTGCCAGCGCTTTCCTTTCGCAGGGTTTGTTTTGGGTAGGCAGGTACTACAAGCCCTCTGTCCCACGCATCTCTATCTAGAAAAATGTATGGTTCACCGGTTCCACCGAATGCTCGTAATTGGATGCTCTTGGGCATCTTCGCGCAGTGCGCTTCAGGTGCTTTAGATACCCTCAAGTGCTGTGCCTTTGAAGCTTCGCCCTTTACTTCGATTTTCATGAGCATAGCAAAAAGAAAAAAAATACTTTTGGGGATCTTGGTTCCTTTGTTGTCCTGGTACGATCGTCACTAAGCTCCGTCGTACGAAGAAGACGCTATGATACTTCATTCGAGTCTTGCCTAATGCGCCCGGGCTAATATCCCACCTACACCTCACGTTTACGAATGAAAAAAAAGAAATAAATTTTTTTCCCGTTCAACTGCGTTTTAAAGACACGGTTGGGTATCGCCTATGGGTTGGCTATTCCCTGTGATCCCCTTTCACGACAGGCTATGTTCCCCATTGGAAGTTCGTTCCGTTGGGTGTCTCTAGCGGTATATCCGTCAAATAAGTCGTGCCCGTTTCGTTGCAGACTTCTACAACGTCTCATTCGTTTGGTACGAATGAGCACTTTATTCGATGACTTCGCGGTCGCCCTTAGTAAATTATAAACTACTTCAAATCTTTGTTTTCGAGAAGGATAATCAACTCCACAAATATCAATTAAGACCTGAAAACGTGTATTGGTATGATATTTCAAAAACCATAATAATTGAAATAGGTAATCAGGATTGGTATATAATATATTTTCATGTTTTGATTTTCGAAATTGATGTATCCATTTTGGTAAAGTAGCTATCAGAGATTTGAAAAACGATTGGTTATCCACAAATCGTCTCTTTTTTTCTAAGAAGTAAACACATTAGAACATGAGTTAAAAAGCGAAGCATATTTTAGTATTACAAAAGCGCGAAGCGTCTAAAAGCTGGGAGCTTTGCTGATCTTGGACACTTACTTTATTGATGTGATCTGGCATAATTTACAAAGGACGAAGCTTGCGCTTCTCAAGCCTTTACCTACTGCAGCCATTTAGAGAGCCACCTTTTCAATGACTTAATTAGCCAAGGACTCGCTCACGAAAGTCTCAGGCCCAAAGTTAGAATCTTTGTATAGCTTACATTAAAAAGCTTCGCCCTTTACTTTAACTTGCGGGGGCAGGGGATAATGAGAAAATTATTAACTGAATAAAAAAATGCAAAATTGGGCGCAAAGCGCAGCACAGTGAATCCGTTGTGTAGCATTTAGTCTCTAGTGCAAATGTTAAAATGTTATAGAGTGCTCTGCTACGAATTCAACCGATTCGAGCTTGTAAACTTAGTAAACTTGATAAATCCGGAAAACACGACGCAAAAAAAAATCTAGATTTTTTTATAAATGGTTTTTCATAGAGCCGCAGTAGATTATTTACTTGCCCGCGATAAGGCAAGAAAAAAATCAAAATAAACAACCAGCCAAAACCTAAATTGAAGTAGAAAAGATGCTAGAAACGAATAGAGTAATTTATTTCTTTTTTTTTAAGTGTTCTATCGTATTTTGAGACTATGCTATGAAACTAGAATGGCATCTCTTCTAAACCGTCGATTAAGTAAGATAGAAATATACGAAGAACTGAAATAAGCTTCTTCAGTCGCAGGATCCGTCAATTTGCACTGGGGATAGAAGAGTGTAAAGCTCTAAACGATTCGTTATCAAGTAAGGGCTCCGAAGGAGCGTGCTATTGGCTCCTTCGGAGCCGGGCATTGCCGTACTTATGTTCATTGCCGTACTTATGTTGCTGCGCTCCTTCGGGCCGCCCTCTATGACTTCCCAGTATAATAAATCTGCGCATAAAAGTAGCTAATTGAGTAGTGAAGCGGCATAGACGTTTTTTGCATCGTAGCTGGACAACAAAGGAACCAAATCAACAAAAAAAACAACACAGCGGCACGCCTGGGCCATAATACCCTTTTCTACTACAACTTCTCCAGTCAGGGCGTAAGCTCCAATAAATTTAGTACAGAGAAGCCGCAGCGCAAAACCTCTCCTTTTATCTTAATCCGTTTGTTAAAATCTCTTGTGAACTATGAGCGAAGAAACTTCGGCGAAGTTTCATAGGTCAAGAATTTTGGACAGAAACTTCGTTTGATCCGGAATTCTTGACCGACGCTGGATTCCTCAAATACCCGCTGTAATTGCTAGAGCAATCCCGGCAAGGATACTTGTCCAAATCCTCTAGAATTTTTTTCCAATCTTCACAAAGTGCAATGATGGGTTTGAAAAGTGGCGCAATTAGAAACACACCACTAATTAATGCAGAAATAATAGGTAAAAACCGGATACGGGGATTTGGTAATAAGACGGTTAATAAATTGATGGCTTTTCATTTCACAACATAAATTGAATTCTTAAAAATGTGGGAAAGCTTGCGAGGACTTAAGTCCTCGCAAACATTAGAATTTTGGATTAATCTAGCTTCTAATTCGCCGAGAATGGGCGTAATAGCAAAATAGAAGAAAAAACCAACTGAAGCAATTTGTCCAATAGTAACATAGGGTGCTTCCACAGGTTGACATCCAATCCAGCCTAAAAGTAAGCAATCTGCCAAAAGCAACCAAAATAATTTTTGGTGAATTGGTCGAAAACTTGAACTACGTACATACGATGTATTAATAAAGGGTAAAGCAAATAATGACACAAAAACTAGTCCTATGGCAGCTACACCCCCTAATTTGTTAGGTATACTTCGAAGAATCGCATAAACTGGTAAGAAATACCATTCTGGCACTATATGAGCCGGAGTTGACATAGGATTCGCGGGTATGTAGTTGTCGGGATGCCCCAAAACATTAGGTGCATAAAAAATGAAAATAGAAAAAAAAATGGCAAAAGCTACCCAACATACTAAATCTTTTACGTACATATAGGGATAAAAAGCTATTTTATCCACAGAAGAATTGATACCCAATGGATTATTAGAGCCATATTGATGTAATGCAGCAAGATGAATAATAGCAGCGGCAGCTATTATAAAAGGAAGTAAGTAATGAAGGCTAAAAAAACGATTTAAGGTAGCATTATCTACCGAGAAACCACCCCAAAGCCAAGTTACTATAGTGTCTCCTACCACAGGTATTGCACTAGCTAAGCTCGTAATGACTGTAGCTCCCCAAAAACTCATTTGCCTAAATTCCCCCAAACCATGTCTTTTCTACATCCTTTCTAGACTTTATGGATGAATGATGTCAGGCTCCACCGGTTTTTTTTTATTTCAGCATTTCACTCGGAATATCGAGCAGCGATTTAAAGTATTTTTGACTAGAATTAGCCCTGATATGACATTTTTTCTGCAGTATTTTGGTAAAACTATTTGTATGAATAAGGCCCGCGCGCTCTTTGGCCTTATCATTCATAAGCCAATAGGCTAAGGCTCCAAGAGTCGAATAGTCAATAATTTTCTTAGAAACTCTCTTAACTGCCCCAAAAGAAAACAGGAACCAATTCAAACTAGCCAAGGTTTTGATTTGAAATCCTAGATACTGGCGGGCCTTCGGCCTTACTATTATTCGTTAAATTGGGTGTTACTCAAATATCCCCGGAGCAAGAATTGAAAGTAGACCCTATTAAAATATCCTGGATCTGTTATGGCAAAAGGTTACAAAGCTGTTTAAGTAAGGCTTATAAATAAAACCTTAATATACAGCTTAAATAGACCATAAGAAGACTCCAATAGGCCTCCGGCCTTTATTTATTCATTCATTCATTAGAGTGAAATAGACATGATTTTTTAGAGAGAAATGGGACTATATATTTACCTAGCCAAAGATCAATGATAGACTAGGCACCCCACGTGTAGTCTCTGAGGAAATCTCTATGCTATTTTTTCCAAGGCCGAAGACGCCTATTCTCGTGTAGCAAGAGTTTTCCTGCGGATTGTCTATGATGACATGCTAAGGATTTTTACTTAAAATTTAAACCCACACAAGACAGCAAGGCTAAAATTCTAGGGATCGCCACCAAAAATCGTCCATTTCGCGCCTTCCATGGGAGAAAAGTACCTTAGTAATAAAGAGTTTCCCGCATTTAGTGGGGTTTTTTTATCCCTCTATTAGTAGAAGGAGGGGCCAAATCGACCCCACGGTAGTACGTATCCTATAAAAGCTGTTATAATCATTAAAAGTAAAATGACAACTCCAAGACACCAAACTAATTCCCTCGGACTCGAATAACTTCCATAATATAGACCACGAAAAATATGAAGATAAACCACAATAAAAAACATACTTGCCCCATTAGCATGCATATAACGAAGCAACCAGCCGCCTTTCACATCTCTCATGATGTGTTCTACGCTTAAGAAAGCTAAATCCACATGAGGCGTATAATGCATAGCTAAAAAAACGCCTGTAATTATCTGAATGAACAAGCAAAGACCAGCCAACGAACCAAAACTCCACCAATAACTTATATTGCTTGGGGTTGGATAATCTATCAAATGATTGTTAAATGTAGAAAATATAGGTTGTTTAAGAATCGATAGTCGTCTTGCCATATTAATGTTTCGTGCTTTCTCGTTTTCGCGGATCATGGAAACTTTGTGTTCTTCATGATTAACGCAATCCATCATGGGCAGGATTTACCCATCATTACAAGGCTTTAGATAAAAAAAAAATAGATATATTTTTTTTATTCGTTTTGGAACGCTCAAAGAGAGAGAGGCCAAGCCTCTCTCTCCTTCTCTCAAAGCCTGCATTTATGAAGTTAATAGAACGAATAAAATATATTATTTTATATTTCTTCTAATCAATTCATTTGGTTTTTTAGCTGCTATTTAACGGAGTTTTTTCTAATTAAAAATATATATTTTTTAGTTGCACTGCAGTGAAATTGTTCAATGAATTAAGGGAGCCAGTCAAAGGCTACTAGAACACCAGATACAAAAACTACCCAAGCTAATGATAAAGGTAAGAATACTTTCCAACCAAGCCTCATCAATTGGTCATAACGATATCGTGGAAATGCTGCACGAACCCATATATATACAAACAAGAAGAAAAGAACCTTGATACTAAACCAAATCGAACCCGGAATCACATAAAAAATAGGAATATCTAGGATGGGCAGCCAACCTCCTAGAAAAAGCAATGTACATAGACTAGGAGAGTAAGGGTGCAGCTTCGTGGCCCCTTGCTTGGAGCCTGAGAATAATAGGTATTCACACCCTTCTCAAAGAACCGTACATGACACTCTCGCGTCATACGGCTCCGTTCTGGAAATCTTGAGTTTCATCCCCTCTAAACAACGCTACGCTTAGGTTTTCGAATCACGAAGGCCTCGCTCGCATGGATGTCTGAGTGTGGATGATCGGCACAGAGCGGGAAAAATTTCTTTTCCGTCAGATTTTAAGCTGCTTGGTTTAGACTGGATTCGCTCATAACATAATAAGACGCGAGTAATAGTCTATTGTCCGCAATAATAGAGGTGCTGCGCTTTGCGCCCACTATTTGGGCTCGCTACGCCCGACTTTCAGACTAATGTCCACTACCGCCGGTGAGTTTTATCTCCCAGAACCAGAATGATTATCCCTGTTCAATGGGTTTACATTCATCCCCGGATATAGGGTACTGTTTCCTTCTCCCGCCACCCTTGTAGCTGTCATCTGTAATTCGCGCAGGTGTGTTCGCACCCCCTGGATGAGACGAGCAGTTTTTTCTCGCAGCAACCCTCCCTGGTTCCAGACCTAGGAGCGCACTTTCCCGTATGAGCATTCGGTACACGTATAGGCCTGGGGAAAAGTTACGAGGTACCCACTTAGGGTATCTCCCTAGTCTTAGATAGGTCGTCCGATGGGTTCGCCTTTCGTTGTTGTGCTGACACACCAGGCTACCCTTCTCTGAAAGCTTCGCGAGCCTACTGGTCTTCAGATCGCTCGGAAGGGTTTACTGCACAAGGCCCTTAAAAGGACACTGGCTCCTGCAGAGGGCCGTAGCCCAACGAATGTCAGATGCAAAGCTCCACACCTCATTAAGATCATATTAGCATATTCCCCTAAAAAAAAAAGAGCAAAACCCATCGAAGAATATTCTACATTATAGCCCGCGACTAATTCAGCTTCTGCTTCTGGTAAATCAAAAGGAGCTCGATTAGTTTCTGCTAAACAAGAAATGAAAAACATAATAAATACAGGAAACAAGGGAATGCCAAACCATATCTGCTTTTGCGCGATTACAATCTCACTAAAATTACAAGAACCTACACAAATTAGTACAGTAATAATAATAAGACCGATAGAAACTTCATAAGAAACCATTTGAGCTGCAGATCGTAATGCTCCTGGAAAAGCATATTTAGAATTACTGGACCAGCCTGCTGTAATAATACCATAAACGCCTAAAGAAGATATAGCAAATAGATAAAGTATACCTACATTTAAATCTGACAATACCATACCATAATCAAAAGTAGGGGTCGGAGATTTCCCCGCCCTCCGAACCATACGTGACAGTTTTCCGTCATAAAGCTCTCCGCCACTGATTTACTAAAGCACATCAACAAAAATATATATATATATTGACGCGCTTTACGAGGTACTTATTGAATGAGATCGTAGCAGCATTTAAATGTCTGCTATGACCAACCCGTCTTTTCAGAAGAGTTGAAGCGTCGCCGCCTTCACCACATTTGTGGCAAGGAAAGGGCTACACCCTCTACCATCGAATCATGACTGCCGCCCTTCAGTACCTGGCTTGATCGATTTCCCTATTTACTTACTATAGCGGCTCCGCCGACCCTCTCACTAGAGAATAGGTCGATCCCGTGATTGCGTCTTCGACTCTTTTCACCTGTTTGTCGAGGTAAGATGTCCGCATAGTATTATTCCCTTACTGAGAATGCCCCCGAAAAAAAAATCTATATTTTTTTCCGTCTTCGGCCTCCGTTATACCTACCAAAAGAACCGATTACAGGACCAAGTCGTTACCCACTGGCTTGGTGAATGCTGTCGTTCAGCAGCTACGTAATTCGGATTCGTCAGCCTCATCAACCCCAACAGTATCTTCCGAGTCGTCCTTTGAAATATGGGTCTCCTGTGACTTGGTTTCCCAGATGCTTTTCCACGCGCATTGCGGCAACGCTACCTCTGGGTGATTTACTCCATTGACGCAGACTGGAGATCGGGCACCAGGATATGCCCCATAGCGACGAAAGCACCTTGCACGGCGCGCGGTATAACAGCCCAAGCAACCAAACTTAACATAAATGTAATTACTGGAGCCATTATAAAAATAAATAAATTAGCACTACTTGGTAAAATAGGTTCCTTTATCATTAATTTCAAACCATCTGCTAAAGGTTGTAACAATCCAAACAATCCCACTACATTAGGACCCTTTCTACGTTGCATAGAAGCCATTACTTTACGTTCAGCTAGAACTAAGAAGGCTACTCCTAGTAAAAGGGGTATTATTATTCCAAGTATTTTCGCTAAAATACCAATGATATACAGTCTCATTTTGTTGGCTTTTTTTTCTATCTTATTTCATACGAAAAGCTACAAAAAAAATATATATATATATTTTTTTTTGCAATAGCTTTAAAAAAACATAAGTTGTGGACCGCGGGCTGACAGGATAAGGCGGATGATTGAAAGTTAAACCGCTTAAAGTAGCCTGAATGAATGATAGCCCCCAAATAAAGTTGTGAAATGGCATAAGAATTATGAACATGACACCTTCATTGGCTATGGCCATAAAACAGACACCTACCGCGGAGCTATATATATTTTTTTGCCGCGGGTTTACGGCTCCTTGCTTTTAGGCATTGACAAAACACTTGCGCGGGAAGAATGCATTAATTTCTATTTTTCTTAGTTCAATCAGAGAACCGGCTGAAAAGCCTTTGAAAAGCTTTGATTCAATTCAGGGCTGATCCAACAAGCTCGTAAAATGAACTAGGCCGCAGAGCATAGCATATTTTTCTACTGATTAGTGAAACAAAGAAAAAAAAATATATATATATTTTTTTTCTTTGTTTGCAAAACCAACCAAGTGCTACGCATCTTTCCAAAATACATATAAGCATTTCTTATAATTAATGAAGTAGTTTTATTGTTTAGTGCATCTAGCCCATCTCATCTATTTTAATATGTATGTAAACTTTGCATAATGCCGCGTTTTACGAACGAGGCGGTCGAGACCAGACAGACAAAAAGGAGGGGGAGGGGGGCGCGCGGGTTTTCACATAAGCCGCGCACCCCCGCATAATGGACGAAGAAGACCGCAGAGCTATATTTATTATTCGGTTCCCACAAAAATGTTACTGGTATACCATCAGCACAAGGCCTCTCCAGAGCGCCGCGTAAGCAACACCCTAAGCAAACCGCCTTAGGACAAGCACGCGCATGCCGCGCGGCGTTGGTCAACCACCTTCTTCGCTTTTCTTATGCAAATCTAACGGTCGCTTTTAAGCAGCTACGGTTTTATCCATTCGACTGCTATTGGAAAAAAAGGCAGGTTGCATATTACGTGATAGGGCATAGCAAACATATTATTTTTTCAGCGGCAAGGTCGGGATGCCTTTTATGCCCTCTGGATTGATATCATAATGCCCCTTATAGACCTCAAGCTTCCTCTTAGAGTAATAATTAAGTTATTGATAACTTTTGAGTCTATCAAAATATTTACCTCGTGACATCACCGGTATATGGATACCTTCCTTCTAAAAAGTACTAGGATCCATATTAGAATCGCTAGAATTAATCACGAATACCACCATCATTACAAGCCCAGTTCTTAGAAAAAAAAGCAGACTAAATTAAGTTCTATCTTTAGATAAATTATGATTAGGTTGGTAAAAAAACTGTTTCAGATTTTTTTTCCTTTTTTTAATTACCTCCCCACCAATAAATGGATACAAATAGGAATAACCAAACCACGTCAACAAAATGCCGGTACCAAGCAGCTGCTTCAAAGCCAAAGTGATGCGTTTGGGTAAAATGCCCTAAATATTGACGAATAGCGCATATTATTAGGAAAATGGTACCTATAATGACATGAAAACCATGAAACCCTGTGGCTAAGAAAAAGGTAGAACCATAAATACCATCAGAAATCGTGAAAGGTGCTTCTACATATTCCATTCCTTGAAACCCGGTGAAGACTAAAGCCAGCAAAATGTTAGAGTCAAAAGTTACTTCATAGAGCCGTACAACTTGGTCGCCGTTTACTCATCTGACATAATAAAGTGCTCTCCGAACCGTGCGAGATAGTTACCTATCACACGGCTCACCAACCTGATTTTTTACTCCATAGGGCACGTAGTCCTTTATAAAGGCTTAGGCTTAATTCTATTCAGACATGAAGTCAGATTTCCCGTGTCAATCAGGTAAAGTCCAGAAATGAAAATCATTTCTGTACAGTGATTTAGACTCCTTTTCGCTTTGCCCTTAAACGAATGAGAGCAAGTCAAGTGCTTTACTGTTGCCAGCTCTCTTTCGAGTAGGCGGATACTACGAGTCCTCCGTCCCAGATAGCCGGATCATGGCTATCTAGTTCACCGGTACTACCAAGGTACTCTTATACTTACATGAAAACACATAAGATTTCCAACTAATAGTGCTAGTTCGAACAAAAAAACAGCCGTGCTTCCAGTGTTTTTGTTTCATATTGAAATTGGGACCTCCTCCTGCTCTGCCACAGGCAGGCTACCATTCTGCCATGGAGGAGATAGCGCTGTAATATTATTGATTGATCAATAACCTGACCGAACACGCTCGAGTTAGTGTCTCATAAACACCTCACATTCATGAATGACCCATTCGGCTATATTTCCGAGACACGGTCGGAAAAGTTCTCTAGAGTTGGTCAACCCTGTCCTTTCCTTTTGCAACATGCTATTGTCCCGGTTGGTTTAAATGGTAAGTTGCATCCGTCTCATTGCGAGCATCAGCAATGGTATGATTACGAGAGGTAATCAAAAAATTTCCTTGGTAATCTGACGGTCGCCTGGTAGCTACTAAAGCATAAACAGCTTGTTTTTTGAATCCAGCTAATATAGCATGATGAGCCCAAGTCACGGCAGCTCCAGATGAAAGTAGAATAAGGGTATTTAGAAAAGGAATTCCCCAAGGATTTAACACATCAATTCCTTTGGGGGGCCGAATAGCTCCAATTTCTACCGTAGGTGCCAGAGAAGAATGAAAAAAAGCCCAAAAGAAAGCTAAAAAAAACATGACTTCAGACACGATGAACAAAATCATACCATAACGAAGTCCTAATTGGACCACAAATGTATGATGTCCTTCGTAAGTGGATTCACGTATAACATCGCGCCACCATACAAACATAGTATATAGGATCATTCCCAAGCCTAAGCTAAGAAGTGTTCCACCTCCCATAAAAGAGTGCATGTACATAACACCACCAATGGTGCTTGCCAAAGCTCCCAATGAACCCAAAAGAGGCCATGGACTTGGATCTACTAAATGATAAGGATGCTTTTGAGAGACACTCATAATTCGTCCTGTTTGCTTTTTAGTCTAATTTATTTGATATCCAAGAAACATAATCATCCAAAGAAACAGCTTCTACAACAATGGATAGGGGTCAGGAAAAGCCCCTGCCCTCCGAACAGTATGGGAGCCTTTCAGCTCGTACTGCTCACCTTCCTAGATCTTAACCTTGGACCTTAGGCAACCTTCTCCACAATAGTTAGAGTTCTCAGTATCTTAATCTGCGCCGCAGCCCACAAGTTACTGTTGGCGGCGTCGTGGTATTTGTTGTCCACACAGCAGTTTCATACTTCCACTAGTCATAGGTAACATTTCCCGAGCGAATTTTAGCTCTTACGTCTCTCACCTCTATGTATATCTCCCCGATTAAATCTACAAATAGTACACAATCGAAATAACCCCGAGTGGGTCAACTTTGGCGCCCCAGCTCGCATCTACAATTTTACGCGAGAGCGCTAATTGCTCAGACTTAAAAACCTTTATGGCCTTCGGTCCTTAGCGGGCCCGCGTGTAATTGGAACCTATCCTTGGCTTCCTCCGTGAGGCTGAAATCCGCGCGAGCAACCAAATAAAATAGGCAAAAAATATGACCTCCAGCATTAGCCGGAGGTCTTTTCACACGATGATGCTGCCCTCGTTCCGATCTCGCTTGGCTTGGGTATTTTCGGTGGTGTGAAAAAGAACTGACTTTTGCTCGGCTTATAAATTAGAAATGGGCTGGGGGTTTTTTTCTATTCAGAGTATTCTTTACAGATCTCGGTGTCATTTCTTTTTTGCTTTCTTCAAATAGCCTCGTACCAGACAAAGAATCGCTCAATATTCGAGTGAATCCGTAGTATCCGCCGTGTTTGCTTTTGTAGATTTTTACCTATAGGGCTGTCGAGAGACAAACAAGATCTGTCCAGTTTAACTTGAGCGTAAACTAGCGTATAGACTTGTTGAGAGCTCCTGTTGTCTTAGTAAAGGGAAAGTAGGATCTTGGATTGGCCCCCTTCGCATGACCTGAAGAGGCCTGTAATACTATGAGGCCTCTGAACTCCCTCACGACACTGTCACGGGGATGTTTAGCCCCGACTTCCATAGGTCCGAATTAGGTTTTACCTCCTAGTGAGAATTTAGGTCCTTGCGCGGGCGTCTGATCTCTCGGACTTACTCTGTATGGAGTGCCCTGTGGTTCCTCGAGTGCCGCAGAAGCTAATGCCATCAACTGCGGGTTTAACACTATTGGTTTACTAACCACTCGCTCGCCGCTATATCCTGCTTGGGACGTTCGGTCCAGCTTAGGACGGGCTCCGCGTTTCAAGCTCGTTATCCTAACCATATCCTCTGCTTTCCCGGGGAGCCCTAATGGGGGCAGGCCCATCGATCCCCGGCTTTTCCCTACTGCTCTAGCCATGATATTGCTATGATAGCTTTTTTGGGTAGCTCGCACCCAGGTTTGCCTTGTTCGAGAAAGTGCGACTGAGCCAGAGTGGGCTCAGCAATCGGCCTATTTATTCGGGCGCACGCATAAACGCATGATTAGTTCCACAAAGTTCACTGCACTGACCATAGTAAACTCCTTCTCGTTTAATAAAAATGGAAGTCTGATTTAAACGACCAGGTACAGCATCACATTTTACACCTAAGGAGGGTACAGCCCAGCTATGAAGTACATCCGCAGATGTTATAATCATACGTAGATGAGTTTTTGCTGGTACAACTACTCGATTGTCTACTTCTAATAAGCGCAATTGACCCAATTCTAAGTCATCTTCTGGAATCATATAACTATCAAAAGTTAGTGACTGTTCATCAGAACTGTTATAGTCTGAATACTCATAAGGTTGGGTCGACGGCCAGTCCTTGGTCCCAAGGGCCCATACGCCTCCCACCAAACTGTACTTGCAAGTTTCCCCGCAGACAGCTCTCCACGCTCATTAAAACTCGGAGAGTAGAATGTCTAGTTCTTTCCCACCCAGGGATAAAACGTAATAGACTCTCTACAGTGGATCTTCAGGTGGCGTTATCAAGGGTCTGGTTCTTGTTTTCTTGAACTATGATCTTAGTGAAACCTTTCAAGGTCAAAACTTTGGCCTTTTTGTTGATATGTCTGTAATAATGTGCTTCCGCAATTTCAGTCATTTTACAAGCAAGACACAGATCCTATAAAAAAAAAAGTATGGGACCTTACTGCATAGTTAACCACGTAAAAGGAATCCAATCTAGTTATCCTTTGTTCAATAAGTGTAACGTTCAAAAAAAGGGGTGATAGTCCAAGTTGTAGGAATGACCCAGTGAACCCATGGTTTATTTATTAATCTTTGGGCCTTATGTCCTTGCTCATTGTTTTATAGCAATAGGCTTCCCGTTTACTTCTTGTTCCTAGCACCTATTGATGTTTTAAAAAACTTACCTGTTGCTTGGAACTGAAAGGATCTGTCCTTCATTTTATCAATGATGAGAAGACGGGGCACGCCCTGAATCGTCGAGAGTGGACTCGCCGACTCCTAAAGTAATGTTCCCAAATTTTAATTTGATCTTGCGATATGCAGTTTTGTAACTCTTTATTAGGTCGAATAGACTAAAATATTAACATTTCCACCGTAAGGAAATCCTCTGTGACCCTTGAGTTTTCGCCGAAATTGCCCGACGTCCCTTGCGAGCGGCCGAGACTTCAGTACAGTATAAGCGCTGGTCCCCTTCGGTATCTCGTTCTTGATGTTACCTACTGGAGGACCTCCGTCCCCAAAGAAGAAGAGCAAGCCTCAGAGAGGCTCGTTCTTCTTCTTCCGGCAGTTTTGCCACTACCGTGGTTGTTGCCAACGTTAGGGGATCCCCTATTCCAAAAAATGACGGGGCCGGGCCTGTTAGATTCGAAGTCGTATGCCACTGGCTGTGGTGCTGATAGATTCAATACTTCAGCGCTGTTATTGGACATCGCAGGCTGAGCAGTCTATTTCCCGTATATTGCCTACACCGAGAAGAGGAATGTGTACCTCTAGCGACTTAAAGAATGGAACCATAGGCCTATTAGCTGGGGGAGCCTTTTCAGTCTATAGGTTTAACCTCAACTCCCCGTTTCTGGCATGCTCTAGTCTCTCGAGTCTTTTAACGTCAAACGAAGAATGATTTTGGCTCATCTTTCTTGTGGTAAGCCAGAAGCTTTGCAGACCATAGAACCAGTCCGGTGCATTTCGTTGCACTTCCATCATTCTTGTAAAAGGGCGCACTCCAATACCGTTGATGTCCAATAGCTTTGATAGTAATTGTTGGATCTACTACCTCGTCCATTGAATATAATAAAGCAAAAGATGGTATAGCAATAAACATCAGAATAATACTAGGAAAAATGGTCCAAATAATCTCTATAGTAGTCCCATGAACAATCCTTTCCGGAATTGGATTTCTTTTATAGTGAAAATGCCATAAAGCGCGAACCAACATCCATAATACGAAGATCAAAATAATTATTAAGAAGAAAAAAATATCATGATGTAAGATAGGGGTCAGCGCTCGGTGTCTGCCCTCAGAACCATACGTGACAGTTTTCCGTCATAAAGCTCGCTACCTCGAACCTCGGCCTGAAGAGGGGCAAAGAAGCATGCTTTGCCCTCTTCTCCAAAACAAAATATGAAACGTAACGGCGCTACGCGCACCTTTCTTTGTTCGCAAAGCGAACAAAGTAGGCATGTGTTAAACAGTCAGTCAGCTGGGAAGCTTGCACAGAAGCAAGCAAAAAAAAATATATATATATTTTTTTTTGCTTGCTTTATTCCACAAACTATTGCGCAGTGGCATCATCGAGGCTATAAACTGATTGCTTCGTAACACGTAGTTAAGATGATGGTATCGTTGAGCGCGTAACAGTCCATTGTATGCCTCATCCTTGCATTTACAGGCTTTTATTCGTTTTTTGACTGAGATAAGGACACGGGAAAAAATAGATATATTTTTTTTTCAAAGCCCCTTCCTTATGTACCTCAGAGAGGATACGAAACGGTCTTAGGTTGATCCCCTTAATAGCTAAAACTATGCATTCTTACTACGGGATCTCTGAATTCTCCCTGTACAGGGAGTTAGTTCCCCAGCTTCCACCATCACGGATTTTAAAGGGTTAGATCCTTGCGTGAATGCCTGATTTCTCGGGCTATTCCTGTATAGAGTGCTACGTGGGGACTCAAGTCCCGTGTTCGCAATTGATATCGAGCGCGAGTTCGGCCGTTTTGTAGGCTTACTATCCACGCGTATGCCTTGATATTCTGCTTCAGACATACGGCCCGGAATTGGATGGACTAGATTCACGTATCAAGTTTGTTATCCTGATCTTTCCTTATGCTTTGTCGAAGCATCCTAGTGAGGGCAGTCTCAATGTTCTGCGAGTTTCACATGATGCTTTCGGGGCAATCTTATTGCTAAGGATGCCCCACCTGTGTAGCTCACATCCTGGCGATAGCCAGCTTGAGCAGATATGGCAGAGTTGGAGCAGAGCTCTGCAACCGTGATGATATATCTAGGCGCACTCAATTATTCCTTGCATCATAGGTGTTGCTGCGTCTTGAAATCCTAATTGCCAAGGTTCCGCAGCGTCACAATAACCAATTGGAAATAGCCATGTATTTTTCAAACTCATTTGGTATATTCTTGTTTTTTTCAGAACTACTTCGGCCCTTCAACAGGCCCCACAAAAGGGCCAACCAACAAAAAAATCTATTTTTTTGTTAGACGCCCATTAGGATAGGCAAACCCGCGATAATAATCCCATGAAAACCCAGAAAATAAAAAGATCTAAGATTAAACCCACCCTGTAGGTGATAGTTTCGCATCATACAACTCTACGTTCAAATTAATAGGACTTAGATCCTAAGAAAAATATACTTGCTAAACTCGATAAATAAAAGAACCTAAGTTCCCGATGGCTCTTTAAAAAACAAAAATATCTTCATATCTTAGAAAAACGAAGAAGTTTGCGTTTGGGACAGGGTACTTAATAGATAATTTAGGTGGTAATTTTTTTTTAGGTGCCTGTTGAAGGTCTGCCTATGATACTTGTGGCCTTTCTTCCATGGTCATTTGTCCCGCATACTGATCTTGAATCTTGTCGCGCAAAGACCCTTACCCTTAGCTTGCAGCTTGTTGTATTTAGCTTCTACTACACGCTGAACAGCATCATCTAGACGTGGCTGTTCATTCTTCATCAGTACTCATTTTTTTTACTACCCAACCAACAAGCATTAATTTCTTTCATTTAAGGCTCTTCAATTTCTTTTAAAAGCTGATCCGTGTTTTTAGTTTTATTAATAAGTACCTTATAATTGAACTTTAGCTTTTTCAATTTTAGGCCTTTCTCTTCCAATTCTAATGCATTCGCTCTATTTAAGTGCACGTACGACCAAGTACCCCGCCGCAGTAAAAGCGCCTATGGCATTACCAGCTATCTTAACAGCCTCTACAGGTTTTCGTTTTGCCAAAATGACAGAGAATTATGAAAACTTTGTGTGGTTGTTTTATGTAATTTTATTTAAACAACCTTTAAAATAGAAAATATTTTGAACTTTAAACCTAAGATTCCACGCTAAATAAAGATAATAAGATTATTTTTCTTTTTTCATCTATGCGTAACACTTTCCTAAGCTCTAAACGTCAAGAGTACTGAAGTCCCAGATTATTACCTATTAAGTTTCCTTTTATTCGTAGGGCTTTTATAGTCTACCTTACTCTCACAAAAAGCCAAAATATTCCCATCCTAAAAATAAACTATTTATTCTAGACGGTGGGGTCTGGGTTCTATCGCAAGGCCGCTTCGGCTGGAATAACCAATTGATAGAATTAAAGATAGAAGGCGTAAACCGAAGCAAATGCGTTTTCCGTCACGAGGGGTGGCCAGTAGACTGCGTCAACAACTCCTTTTCTATTCTATTATATAATAAAGTGTCGGCTACGTTCTGAAGGTCTAAGATCATAGTCATCTATTGGAGTGTATTCACGACTTATAAGGCTTTTCCATATTTTCCTTTGTAGTTCGGCAACTCCTGGAATTCATTCATTAGTAACCCAAGCCTTTACATTCAGACTTAAGGATTCCCTAACAGCATTGTTGTCTCCTTTTGAAGAGAGAGAGGCCAAGCCTTCTAAAATATAGATCTCTTTATTAATAGAAAAACCTACACAACCTACATACTTACATCCTAATAAGCCCGCGCCTTCGGCCCTACACTAAAGATGCATCATGCATTTCGAGTGCTTCGCACCATTATGAGTGCTTCGCACAACTAAATCTGTTCTACATGATCAGTATTAATCTTCCGTGAACCATGTGCCATCATATGGGAGAAACAGAGCCTACAAAAACTTTGGTTATTTGCTTTAATAAGTAGAACCAACCTCTTAGAAACAGAGAGTCAAACCAATACAATGCTTAAAGGGATTCAAAGTAGCAGATTATGCAACTTGTTGATTATTCATATAATGGAAAAAACACTTGGCTTTGATTCAGTTCTGCAATAACATAGTAATTAGATGCTACGCCATGAAGTAGACCCATGATTCAGAATTAAAAGCTAAGCGCAAAGCGGAAACACATTAAAAATTTACATGCTTTATGCTTGATAGCTTGGCCATGTTATACCTACATAAACAGGAGCTAAAAAAACCCAAATGAATTGCGTTTAACTAGAAGATTTATCCATATGAGGCCTAACTTAGACATAATCTATATATTCAGCGCACTTAACAGTCATTTGCGCTAACCACGGAACTCCTAGAAAAAGAACACGAAAAAATATTTGGCTGCGCTTCGCGCCTTTGGCCATAGAGGCAAAAGTTGCAGTAAAGGGGTTTGGATTAAATAGAAAAGATAAATGCATCAAGGGCAATGCAGTAACTTGGAAAAGAAAACGAGCCGTCATGCCACCACCTCTATTTTTATTTGCTGCTCCGCCCCACGCCTTTTGGCGGTTGCAGCACGTAGCAATTTCTTTTAGAAAATAGAAAATTTGTTTACTTTTCAATTCTTCGACCACTAAAATGTAAAGTAGGACTTAAGTCGTCCGCCCCGGCATACGTCAAAAAAATCTATATTTTTTTATTTACCTTTTCTTCTCTTCGCCCCATATTTATTATTGGCTTTACGAAGGACTTTAGTCCCGGAAAACCTTAGCTTTCCGGGGGTTTACCCGCTTTCTTTGCTTTGTGCAAAGGAAAAGCAGAGATTGAAAAGGCACAGCAAAAAGAAAGAAGAAGCGTACAAAAAAAAATATATATACCTTTTTTTTGAGCTTCTTAATGGCTTCAGAGAGCTGAAGCCTTCAAATATCTCTGATTTTTTTGATAGTATTTTTAAAATCTATAGCATTTTGTCGGAACACATCCTGTCTTTTGACTTGAGTAGTTTTATGCATAGTAAGTACTATAGCTCCAATCATAGCTACTAATAAAATGAGACTAGAAACCAAAAACAAAACAAAATAGGTGGTATAAAGTAAATTGCCTAATGTTTCCAAATTAGTCCAACTTTGTATCTTTTCAGCATAAACTGTATATGTTAAATAAGTTGTACTCAATTTCGTTGGTAATATTGGAATGTAATCATTATCTACAATGAAAAAAATTTCCAACAAAAAAATAACTCCAATAATACCACCTACAGGTAAATAACGCAATACATTCTCGTGAATTTCTGCTATTTTAATATTTAACATCATAACTACAAATAGAAATAAAACGGCAATAGCTCCTACATAAACCACTAAAAAAATCATAGCAAAGAAGTCAAGACCTAACAAAACAAGTAAACCCGAAGTGTTGAAAAAAACTAAGATGAAAAATAAAACAGAATGGACTGGATTTTTAGCACGTATTACCATAACACTAGAGACTAAAGCAATGCTCGAAAAAACAGAAAAAAGTATCATGGTTATTTTACTAAGTCCCTTTTATCATTTGCTTTAACAATGAAAAAAAATCTATAGATTTTTTTTCTACGCATCATCTGTTCTCCAGATGATGCGAGCAAACACAAACCAAGCAAAAAAACAACTAAAGCCAACACATGTACACAGCATAAAAAAAGAGCCCCATGAGAAAGAGATCCTGCTGGAGCAGAGGAAGGAGTGCGAAATAAGAGCGCTCTCGATACGAAAAAAGCCTTCGGTTATAAAGTGCAACGGGAAGCAAAAAAAATATGTATTTTTTTTCTTATCCGCCTCCCTCCCCCCGCTTTGGATATAGCTCATTAGAAGGCTTCATGGAACGACATCATAAATAAAAAGTGTCTCAGGTTCTCGTCAGTCGAGTAGATAAATCTCGATATATCGTAATAGTAAATGCATGGCGAACTTTGCGTACAAAACTATCTTTCGCTCGTGAAATCCGTAGACTATTTTCGATTTTGAATTCGCATAAAGCAAATTCATCATGTATGATAATTAATGACCATCTTCATTTATAAACTTTATTCCTTGTGCCCTTAGACACTCTTGAACCTTGCATCACCGAAGGCTCCCAGAGCTGAAACCGCTTCGAGTTGTTTCCGTACGAAAGGATTCATAAATTAGCTATGTAAATGAGCGCTTTTCACTTTTCTTTCTTGACCAAATATTGGAAAGCACATGGTTGGGGTCTTCGACCCCAACTTATGGAATTGGGGCAAGGAGAGGCTTAGAAACTTTGAGTTTTATTCTCTTCTAAAACGAACAGAAATGGCACAAAATCACGTCTACTTTGTCCATTAGCTTATAAAAGCGCGCAGCAAACCGACAAAAAATCTAGGCGCACAAAAATATATAGATTTTTTTTCATATATATTCTAAAATGCAGAAAAGTAAAAAAAAATCTTTTTTTTTAGCTCTTCAAATCCATTTGATTATGCTTCGCTTTCCTTTTTTTCCAAAAAGAAAGTTACCATTCATTATTTAAGAAAGGAAAAACATAAATAGAAATTAACGCTCTATTCGCTGCGCGAATGTAGGGCAAATCAAGCTTGGCTTCGAGGTATTTCTTCATATATAATATATATATGAAAAAATACCGAAAGAAATAAAAATATTTTTTTCTTTTTTCTCAAGACTTTGCCTTGAAAAGCGTCAAGCAACGAAGCGGCTTCTTAGTTTCGCCTCGCGCTAAAATAAAAAAAAGAGAATTCATCATGGCTTGCAGTCCGCTAGAACAATTTGCAATTATTCCATTGATTCCCATTCATATAGGAAATTTCTATCTTTCATTTACGTGCGGAGCTCGCGCCCACTACTCGATGGTGTAAACACTTCGTCGGGGTTTTAGACGATAATCCAACTCCCGTTTACTTCGATGCCGTGGAGTCAGGAAAGTGTTCTGTACAGGATAGGTTTACGAATCTCGAGAATGGCCGCTCTTTTGGAAGGGAGACGAATATGAGGACTGATCTACTCAAATAGCCGATGGTAAACGGTGAAAGGAAGCCCCTGGGTCAGGATACAAACCATGTTCACGCCGGCACACGCCGGTCGAGCCTAGAGGATCCTAGACAGAACGCGCGGGTAGATCAACTGGGGTGACGGCTATGAGGGCGAGTGCCCAGGATACTGTGGAATGCGCTCGAGGATGGATGGAAAACCTCCCACAAAATAAGCGGCGAGGAATGTAGTCCTGGCTCTCTTCGGCTAAGTAAAGAAAAATCCTTTTTTGAAGATGGCTGCCGAAATAAAGCCTTTATTGGACCTTTGGCCGGTCCCGAGGAGAGAGGAGCCGTATGATGGGAGACTATCACGTACGGTTCTATAGGAGGGGAACGGCTTTAAACCCTGGGCCTAAGTAAGGTTCAAATGGAGCAAAAAAAAAATCTTTTTTTCCCCTACCGACCCAATTCATCTTTGTTTATGCTATTGACTATCAGTCTAGTATTGCTTCTAGTTCATTTCGTCACTTTAAATGGAGGACACTTAGTACCAAATGCTTGGCAATCCTTTGTTGAAATTATTTATGATTTTGTGCTTAACTTGGTAAATGAACAAATAAGCGGTCCTTCTTCGATGAAACAACGCTTTTTTCCTCTAATTTTTGTCACTTTTACTTTTTTATTATTTAGTAATCTCATTGGTATGATACCCTATAGTTTTACAGTAACAAGTCATTTTATAATTACCCTGGGTCTTTCATTATCTCTTTTTATCGGAATCACTATAGTTGGATTTCAAACACATGGGCTTCATTTTTTTAGTTTTTTATTGCCGCAAGGAGTACCCTTGCCGTTAGCACCCTTCCTAGTACTTCTCGAGCTAATCTCCTATCGTTTTCGCGCATTAAGTCTAGGAATACGTTTATTCGCCAATATGATGGCTGGTCATAGTTTAGTAAAGATTCTAAGCGGGTTTGCTTGGACTATGCTATCTATGGGGGGTATTATGTATTTAGCACATCTTGCTCCTTTTCTAATAGTATTCGCATTAACTGGTTTGGAATTAGGTGTTGCTATATTACAAGCTTATGTTTTTACTATTTTAATTTGTATTTATTTAAATGATGCTATAAACCTTCATTAAAAGACTGGTGTAAGGCGCATCAAAACAGTTGCTACATTACTTCTTTCCTTTTTAAGCGCGTCATCATCAACCATGATAAAAAAGCTGGATTTGCTTTTGATGACGCAGAATAATGCACACCAATGGTCGAAGACCTTTGAACGCGCGGGATGCAAAAAGCTACGAAAAAAAAAATATTCTATATATATATATTTTGCTGCGCCCTGCGGCCTTGTAGAGTTCCCTGTTGGCGGAAGCGAATGTCCCAGGACCCGGGGGACTAATTCCTACCAAAACAAATAGGCCGCAGGTACTCCCCCCCCCCCCCGCGGCTTGACAAAAGTTGTCTTTGGTCGCCTCGGTGTGCTAATAATCGTGCGCTACCTGCAGGGTGCACAAAAAAAAAAACTACGCGAATATTACTAGCTTTCTGGCCGATTTTTTGATAGAAAAAACGGCAAGCAAAAAAAATATATATTTGCTGCGCCCACTCTCTTGCAACCCTTCTTTGATGCGGCAAACTTATCTTGAGCTGAGACGCTTAATGTTGAATTCTGAGAAAGGACGAATAGTTTAATTATGATAAAAGCCATGAGATCCTTATAAATGAGTAGCCAAGCGCATAACGAAGCTTGGCCTTTTTTTTTCTTTCCCCAATCCCCGAGTGGGGCAAAGCAAAAGGGGGCGAAGCGCAGAAAAGTTTCTAAATAATGCGCTTCGCCTCCCTCGTCGCCTAATCCCTTTTTTCTCCCACTTTAAATAGTTTACCACCATCTATAATGCGAAAAACTACGATTGGCTTGAGCCAGTTTATGAAGATCATCCCTTTTTTTACGTGCAATCCCCATCTTTCGAGAAGCATCCAATATCTCATCAGCTAAACATTGATCTAAGCTCATGCTTTTTTTGTTAATACGTCGTTTGGCTGCCGCTTCGAGCATCCAACGAATGGCTAAGGTTTCTTGACGATTTGTTGCTATAATAGATGGTACTAATTGAGTAGTACCAGAAATTCTTACCTTTTTCACTTCACAAACAGGCTTGACATTTTCTATGGCATTAACCAAAAGTCTTAATATATCGCCATGCTGAGCTAGACAATGAAAAGTTTTATAAACAATAGCACGAGATCTCGTTTTTTTACCATCAATCATGCAAATATGGACCAATTTTTTTATTAATTGTTTTTGTTTACCATGCAAGCCCCGGATATAGCCCAAATTGTCTGAGCTATTGTATATGCTTGCCCCACGACCTTTAGGTTTTGATGGCACATGCCCCGGAAGGGCATAGCATAAATATCTACAATGCGATAAACGACGCGCAAAAAAGCTTTCTGAAAAAAAAAATAGATTTTTTCCGCTAAATGGCCAATTTTCATTTTTTTTCATTCCCGCCTTTTCTGAAAGTTTTGATTGGTGAAACCAATCAAGGGATAAACCAAACACAAAGCTGAAATTCGATGATTTGACAAATAAATTCATATAGAATCTTTGGGTTTTTTTGTACCATATTTAGATCTGCCTCGACGTCGACTCGGTATTCCCTGCAAATCTTTAATTCCTCGAATACAATGGTATTTTACACCTGGCAAATCTTTCGCTCTACCCCCTCTAACCATAACCACAGAATGCTCTTGCAAATTATGGCCTTCGCCGGGAATGTAAGCAATTATCTCATTTCGATTAGTTAAACGTACTTTGGCTATCTTGCGTAAAGCCGAATTAGGTTTCTTTGGTGTTCTCGTCGAAACACGCAGGCATACTCCTTGCTTTTGAGGACATTGAGTTAAAGCTCGAGTACGTTGTGTGCGCCGTTTTGACTTTCTACCATGACGAATCAATTGATTTATTGTAGGCATATTTCACTTACTTGGTTTTTTTTAGAAAGTTGCATAAAATTTTTCTTTCTTATTTTTCATGCTCTATTCGTTATGGGAATGGGGCCTTTGGCCGCTATACCCCGCGCCCTTTCATTACTATGCTTTTTACGATTTTTATTAACCATAAGAGCATGAAAAAAAATAATAAGAGAGAACAGTTAAAAACTATAATAAAGGCGGAAGACACTGAAAAAAAGTATTTTTTCAATTTTTTGTGTCCTTTCCTTTTTTAGACAAAAAATTCCTACGTGCACTAGAAAAATCATTTCACTTGGCTCTCGGAGCATATGTGAGTAAGGCTATCCCTTACGGGATTCGAACCCGTGTTCTCGCCATGAAAAGACGATGTCCTATACCCCTAGACGAAAGGGACAAAATTCTTTCAAAGAAAAATGGTCAGCCAGAGCTGCGCTGCAATAAAAAGAAAAAAAGTGGCACAATTTGCGGCCTGTGGCCCGTTTATGCGCCACTTTTTTTTTCATTTACTTACGATAATTTAGAATGCTTTCAACTAAAAAAAAAAACTCTGTACCTGGTCAACATTACACCAAGAGCGACCTTTAATATTTAATAACGTCTGCATTTCTGCTTTTTTGATAGAGCCAATAAATTAGGAGAAATGAGAAAACAAAATCTATATAGATTTTGTTTTTTTTAGCAGTAAAACCTAAACGCGAGCTAATCAAATTAACAAAGTATTCTTTTTCGAACTTGATTACTAACGTGTTATAATGCATCCAGATCACTTAACTGCGGTCAAAATGTTGACTAATTTGACCACAGTGCTATAATAAATTTTTTCGAGTCACAGAAGGCATAAACACCTTAAAATAATGCAATAGGGTAATACTATCCTAATTTACAAAGTATACCATCGCTTAAGTGAATAGGGTAAAAAAAAACATATCTCTTTTTTTTCAATTCTTAAAATATTTTTTCATATATATATATATGTTTTTTCTTTGTAGTAATGCAGCCTACATGACACGTAGTGCTTAAGAATAATAAATTTGTGCTTGTAGCTCAATCGGATAGAGCACCAAACTACGGATTTGGGGGTTGAGAGTTCGAATCTTTCCAAGCATGGGCCTATCCATCAAATTCTACTCAGAGAATACATCTGATAAGTGTAAAGGCCTTCTTACTTGTTTCTTATTGTTTTGTTTTGTCGGAGCTGGCGGAAATAGCTTAATGGTAGAGTATAGCCTTGCCAAGGCTGAGGTTGAGGGTTCAAGTCCCTTTTTCCGCTTGGGTTTTTCTTTCCCCAGTTTTCTTCTCCAAAAATCTATTTTTTTTTGTTGCCTAAGGTACCAGAAGAGAGTAGCCAACAAAAGCAGGGGGCCGCTTCGTTGCTTGGCAAATCTGAATCATTTGTCATGATTCAGGGCGCAGGTGCAGCCTCACGCTGCGGTGGCCATTTCTCTGCAAAACGCAATTAAACCGGTGCTGTGCCCACATTATTCGCATAACAAATGATGGGGCTGGAGACAACCGGGAGGATCGAGAAATAAAACGGTACGGAGAGTCATTGGAGGCACAGTGCTTTCCTTGTTTTTAGCAAAAGCCAATCTGCGAAAAAAATTATTTTTTTTTATCGCGCCCCGCGAAAAGCTACGCTCTGTGGCCTTGCTCGAATTCAGCCTTGAATCCAATTCAGACTTGTGGATTATGCAATTATTATATTATGCTGAACTTATAAAAATTTTATTTATTTATTAGACATACAACTTACAAACATAGACTTAGTGCCATTTGATGGCTAACTAAGAATAGAGGAGAAGGGTATAAAAAGAAAAAACTGATCAAAAATAAAGTAATTGCTAGTAGTAAGGATTTTTCACGATCCATTGGTTTATATAGAATCCATTTTTTAGGTGTATCAAAATACATTATTTTTACAAAGCGTATATAATAAAAACAACTGATAACACTAGTAACAACTCCTATTAAGGCTAGTAAGTAAGCCCCACAGCCTAGAGCAGCGAAAAACAAATAAAATTTGCTACAAAATCCGGCTAACGGGGGTATTCCTGCGTATGAAAACATAGTAATAGACAGAGTAATAGCTAAAATAGGATTAGTTTTGGCTAAAGCACCTAAATCTGCTATATATTTGAAACGGTTTTGACGTAATGCTAAAACTATGGCGAATACATTGATGGTCATTAAGACATAAATAAAAACACCAATTAGTAGCGATTGAATCCCTTCTATGGTTCCACATGAAAAACCAATAAAAAGATAACCTACATGTCCAATAGAACTATAAGCTAAAAGTCTTTTGACTTTGTTTTGAGCCATTGCAGCCAATGCTCCTAAGATCATAGAAGCAATGCTGCAAAAAAAGAATAGTTGTTGCCATGTTGGATCATAGAAACTATAAATAAAAACACGTACCATATTGGCAAGAATAGATATTTTAGGTGCAATAGAAAAGAATGCTGTAACCAGAGTAGGTGAACCCTCGTATACATCAGGTGCCCACATATGAAAAGGAACTGCTGTGATCTTAAATAAAAAACCTACAGCAATAAATAGAATCCCCATAAAGATACCACTAGATTGAGCACCAAATAAAGTGATTTCATATCCAGTGAAAATCTTAGCTAATTCCTCGAAGTTGGTAACTCCAGTAAATCCATAAATCATAGAACAACCAAACAATAAAATTCCAGAGGAGAATGCACCTAAAATAAAATATTTTAAGCCAGCTTCTGTAGAAAATTCAGAGTCTCTTTTTGATGCTGCAATCACATAAAAACATAAACTTTGAAGCTCAATAGCTAAATACATGGCAATTAAATCATAAGCCGAAATCATGAAGAGCATACTGCAAGTAGAAAGTAGAATTAAGACAATAGATTCAAAAGCATTCAAACTCTCTTCTTTGAAATAACCCAGACACATAACTATAGTGCTAGCCGTACTTATTAATAGAAAGATTTGGCAAAAATATGTAAAATTGTCTATTATTAAATTATTATAGAATAAATTGGCAACAGTTAGAGGTGTGCTAGAAGCGACCAATAAGATAGTTATTAGATACCGATAGGGTGCTTTTTCCCCCCGGTCAGAACCACACGTGCAAGTTTCCCCGCATGTGGCTCGTCCATGATAACTTTTTCAGGTTTACGGACCGAAACCCTCTAAGGCCGGGCCTGCATCAACAAAATAAAACACTGATCATTTCGGAGTTGGCGTTATGCCACATTGTCTTCCATTCCTTTATTGGTTACGTCTGTAGGTAGATTAATCAAATTCGCTGTTTTACCTAGCTATTGCCTTAGTCCTTTATTCAGGGTTGTATATTGGCGTAGAAAGTCTCATTAATATGGAGCTGAAAGTAGTAGCACTCAGCGAAAAAAATCTTTTTTTTTTCTCTCTAATGACATTATCCTAAATTGCTTCTCCGAGTTTGCTGTACTTTTCAGACGCGGCGCGCGCCGCGTCTGAAAAGTACGGCGCATTATCAACTACCTCCTTTTCCTCCGAGGCTTTCACTCTAAAGGGCATCGTCGTATGCTCAACATTAATTGCCCGGTGTATTTCTCAGGGTACATTATGGAAGGATCTGTCACCCGTACATTTTGGCTAAAGCCTTGGTCTCCAAGCGATTTTCAAAAGTATTTTTTTTTGAAAATCGTAGCAAATTAGCTACGCCCTGCTTTTATCAAAGCCGGTTCCTATAGAGTCCATTTGGATGATCCCTAGTTTGCGCGTTTGGCCGTTTGCTTGTCGTTTAGTTACGTGTACCACTTTTTCTGTTCATCACAGTTACGTCCGGAGGGTTGCTCGCACGTGAGTGGCGTTCGAGCCCACGTGCCTTCCGGCCCCGCCTTTCGTTGGGGGAAGTTACCTTACTCCTATGCGTACGATTGTACTTGCGACGAAACGCGGATAGTACCCATGCTATGGTTCCTTGCGGTCTGATCCCACATAAGGTTAGGGAGTCTACCCGAGCGATTGTTTTCAACCATCGTCTTCTCAAACGCGCCCTCCTAGGCGCACAACACTAAGTAAACCAAGCCAACTAACATTACACACTAATGGTGGATAATCATATTTTTTAGAGGTACTAAATACAACTCCATAAATAAGCAAAATGATGGTTGCGTTAATAAGAAAGATCTCTGGGAAAAGCGCTAAAAAATCATGTTCAAACATTTCTTCAAACCTCTTTTTTATGTTTTTTAATCAAATTTTCCATGTTGCACTAAGTTACTTACGGAAGTATGCATACACTCTAAGAAAACTTCGGGGTAAACACCCATCCAAATAACTCCGACAATAAAAGGGAAAAATATTAGAACTTCTCTTCTATTTAAATCGGAGAATTTTTGGAGGAATTTGGGTTTGAAATTCCCAAAAATCACACGATTATATAGCCAAAGAGAATAAGCTGCGCCTAAAATCATTCCAAGTGCCGCTAATGTGGCCACTAAGCTATTTCTTTGGAAAGCTCCTACTAAAATAAGAAATTCTCCGATAAAGCTGCTAGTACCAGGTAAACTCATATTGGCTAAGGTAAAGAATAAGAAAATCGTAGAAAACATTGGCATGGTGCTGACTAAACCTCCATAATATTTAACAAGTCGAGTCTTATGTCGGTCATATAAAACACCAACACATAAAAAAAGGGCTGAAGAAACCATTCCATGACTTAACATAAGTAAAATACTACCTTCAATTCCTTGTATGTTTAGACTGAACATACCAATAGTCACAAAATTCATATGAGCTACTGGAGAGTAGGCAATAATTTTCTTCAGATCGATTTGTCTTATTGTAGTCAAGGAAGTATATATAATAGCAATAACGCTTAAAGTATAAATGAAAGGAGTAAAATAAAGTGTCGCTTCAGGAAACATGGGTATAGAAAATCTTAAAAAACCATAGGTTCCTAATTTTAAAAGAATTCCTGCCAAGATTACAGATCCAGCCGTAGGTGCCTCTACGTGAGCTTCAGGTAACCAAATATGAACTGGTACCATAGGCACTTTTACGGAAAAAGAAGCAAAAAAAGCAATCCATAGCAATATTTGGCGCCGCTCACTAAATTCTGTGGTTAATAATATTTGTAAATCAGTGGTTCCTGTTTGGAAAAAAATAAATAAAATGGCTAAGAGCATGAAGACAGATCCAAGTAAAGTATATAAGAAAAACTGATATGCTGCTTGTATTTTTCTTTGTCTAGAACCCCATACCCCTATGATAATAGGAGAGTAAGAGATGATAGGCCCTCGGCTTTATCTCCCCATGATAAATGAGTCGAGAAAAAGCTCCTGTAGGTACCCACACCCTTCTCAAAGAACCGTACATGACACTCTCGCGTCATACGGCTCCCTCTCAAAATAGCGGATGAGCCGAAAATAAAAGCCAAGCAAGAAAAAAAATATATAGATTTTTTGCAGAAAGGACTTTACGCCTTTCTTTTGCTTGTAGTTCTAAAATATTTTTTTATTTCGGTTTCCCTTTTTGTTCCAGCGACTCATCCCGCGGCCTCGCCAATAACTTCCCGACAGAGGAATTGACCTGAGGTCCTCTTTCAAGATTAGGACGATTATCCTTGTCAGCTCAATAGGTAGTTAACAAATTTATGTCCATCCCCAGGCGTCGGGTACTTTTCTTTTCCCCACCACCCTTGTAGCCGTCATCTGTAATTCGCGCAAGTGTGTCTGCACCCCCTAGACTTCACGAAAACTGTTTTCTCGTAGCAAAACTCCATTCTTCCCTGCCTAGGAGCACCCTTTCCTGCATGTTTATACAATATTCGAGTAGGCAGAGTGAAGTCCTGCAAAGTACCCACTCAAAGTACCCCCCAATCCCAAATAGGTCATCCGACGGGTTCGACCAAAAAGCTATGCTTACACACAAGACTACCCTTCTCCGAAAGCTTCGCGGGACCTACTGGTCTTCAGATCGCCCGGAAGGGTTTACTGCACAAGGCTCCTGCAGAGGCGGCGCTTCGCGCCGCGAATATCAGATGCTCAGCTCCGCACAACATAGGGATTAAAACGCTTTCAAAGAAAACATAAAATAGTAAAAGATCCAGCATGCAAAACACAGCAATCATGAAAGATTCACAAATTAGAAATGCTATCATATACTCTTTTTTATAACTTTTAATACTGGACCAACCTACTAAAATGCAAATAGGAATTAAAAATGTGGTCAAGACCACGAAAAATAAAGAGATACCATCTATACCTATATAAAAATTGATGTTTGAATAAGGAAGCCATCGAATGGTTTCCACGAATTGAAATTTGGCTGTAGAATTATCGAATTGTATCCAAAAAAGAAGGGAATATAGAAAAGTAATCAAAGAGGTGCACAAACCAATACTTCGTATCAGTCGTATTCTGGGATCAGGGATAACAAAAAGAATAATGCTTCCTAACAAAGGACACAGAATAAGACCACTGAGATTGGAATAAAATGGAGCTAAAAATTGTAACATAAATGTTTACTCTTTTTCCAAAAGATCCCGGGGACGCAGCTTTCTTCGCAGGCCGCGGGTCCACATTTTTTTTCGGCTTTCCAGCCATAGAGGCCTTATGGGTATATCATCATAACCCCCTGCACTTAATATACATAAAGTCCGCAATAATTGCATAACTTGATGAGCTTTTATACGCGCATACTATGTAATTGCATGCTTCGCCTTTCGCTGCTTTGTTCAATGCTTTAGGGCTTACTATTATGACCGGACGGCCCCAGTCACGGTCGAGAGGGATAAAAAAAGCCGAAAATTTTTTTTTTCGTTTTATGGTTTTTTTCATTTTCTTTTCTTCGATTTATTATTCTATCATTCCAACCTTTACTTTTTTCTTCTTCTTTTTCAGATTCCTCATAGACCCAAAGCAATTACGTGCTTTATTCGAGGACCCATTTTTTTTTTCGTGACTTATCGTAGCTAGACCGCAGAGCATAGCTTAGGCTCCAAAAAATCTATTTTTTTTGCTTGTCAGGCTTCGTCGGGCCTCAGCCCTCCCTCTCAGCGAAGCCGAAAAAAGGGCGTAGCACTGGCTTATCATTGCGTCCCTTAAAGTTTCATGGTATTATATAAGGAAGTATGCCCCTTTAGTTCGTGCTAATGTCGTTTTCGAAATGAATAAATAGAAAACTCACTATGTAAATAAAATACAATCGATTATCTACCCAAAAAGAAATAAAATCCCACAGACCTATTATGGTAATAAATATGGTTAAGCCAATCAACATTACAAAAGCATAATGATAAACAAAACCACTTTGAAGTTTACTTATCTGCTTGGCTAATTTTCGAAATGTGTACGAAATTCCATAAGGTCCCAAGATTTCAATAGCACCCTTGTCTAAAACTTTAAATGAAACTTCATATCCAAAACGCAAAAAGAACCTAACTATAAAGTCATTAAAAAGTTTATCAAAAAACCAGCGCTTATTTAAAAAGCAATATAATCGATTACCCAAAGTACTAGTTTTCAAAGCAAAAATTAATGGATTTGCTACAAAATTTATATTATATGCCATAAAAGCACCTAAAGTACTAAACAAAATAGGAATTAGTTTGATAATTGTTGGAGTAGCAAACTCGGATTCGGCAAGAATTTCATTTTTTGGTAGTATGAAAAGGGAATTAGCCCAAAAATTGGTACCTAAACCAATCATCATATCGGTTCCTAAGCCGTTCCATCGCTGGAACGGCTTGGCTTCAAAACCGTACGTGAGGCTTCCGCCTCATACGGCTCCTCTCAGAATTTTTACGTCTTCTTGCTTGTCTTCAACATGGCAGTGCTTGCCCATAAGTTTTCTACGAACACACAAGGATTTCACTTTGATGTGCTCTACAAAAAAATCTAGATTTTTTTGCTGTTGCGCTCTTTTTTTACGCGGCTTTTAATTTCATTGGGCTCTTATTTTGTCTTGCCTTAATGTGCTTGTGACTAGCTATCCAACTCAATTTGACCAGGTAATATTCTCTTTTCACCCCAAAGGCCGTTGTGCAAGAGTCGTACAAAATCCAGTTATCTTGGTATACTTTCCCTTTGAAGAGCCAGCTTCTCTTTTCGGGGAAGTACTTTTGTTTGATTTTATCACGACCCCATGTCGGATGCCGTCGGTATACCCATGCTCGGATCTTTTGAAAGATATCATGGTCTAATCTCCGAAATATATTGTTGCATTCAGAGTATTTGAAGTAGTTGCCCCATCCCACTATTTGGGGTACCAGGGTTATGATAAGTTGGTAGGCCGCTTTTCCTTTTGACAATTGAATGGCCCGTCGAATATCTTCGAGAAATCTCCGGCGAGACTCACGAGACGGAGTTATTAAAGTTCTAACTTTGCCCCATTTCCAGATATGATTGATCGAAAACCCTATAAATTGGAACCCGGATCCGGTGTTGACTATCTGGATTTTATCTGAGTGCAATTCTAGTCCCATGCACTTTAACCATTCCCTCAGGAATGCCTGAGCTTGTTCTATGATCTTTTTGGATTGGTGAAGTACAACGAAGTCGTTGGCATATCTAACCAGTATCGGAGTTGGTTCTTTGGGATATGCTCTCAGTGACCACTCTGTTAAAGCTGTCTCCATCCCATGGAGAGCAATGTTGGCTAGCAGTGGGGAAATCACGCGATAGGTGCCCCTTTCCATGTACTGAGCATTATTTCCTAATCCGGTCATGAGGTTGACTTTAAGCCAGGCTTTGACCTGTTTGGCTAAATTAGGCAGAGTTTTCAGTTTGTCCAAGAGGGCTTGGTGGTTGATGCGATCGAAACATTTGGAAATGTCCGCGTTCAAAACATACTTGGGCTTGGCTTGAATAGCTAAGAATATGGCTTTGATGGCATCCTGGCAGCTTCGTCCGGGTCTGAATCCATAAGAATTGGGTTCGAAGCGGGCTTCCCATTCAGTTTCTAAGGCCATTTTGATTAAAGCCTGCTTCGCTCTGTCTTCGATAACACAGATAGGCCAAAAAGATGAAAAGACGCGAAGTTTAGTTCGAAAAAAAAAATATAGATTGTTTTTTGCTTTCCATTTTCCAGGCGCAAAGCGTGCCTGATTGACTCTACGTTTTCTTGCGCCTAGTGCAGAAAAGGCGCAACAAAATCTATATTTTTTTTTTGCCCGTAGTTTTCTGGGGTGCTCTTCTTCTTTTCGGGGCTTTGATATTATTATTTGACGAATGGGCGTAGCCTTTCCATCCAATTGAAGACCTCTTGCCATCTCTATTTTTTGTGACCCTGAGGCAACCAACTTCTTGTAAATGTCAGGGTCCTTTTTCCTTTGGTTCTCCTGTGTAACTTGTCTTACGGCTAAGAGTCTGGCATGTAGATTTCGTATGAGTCTAAATTGTAGAGCACGCATCTTGTCCATATTGTCGGAGCGAGAAGCTTGGTAAATCCTGGTTTGGAGTCTAAAAACAACTGCCTCGACCTTGGGCCAAGGAATTTGTTCCCAGGGTATCGTTTGGGTATCTATGTAGAACCTACTCATAACTTATTCTCCTTTCCAGTTTTTACTGAAATCCTAAATCTCCAAGTGGGCATAATAAAAATGCTGCGAAAAAAAATCTATTTTGGCTGGCTGCACTCTGCGGCCTTGGCTTTTTAGAGAATCCTGCTCTTGTCGGGTTTATAGCTTGGCAGCCCGCCGCAAGGGAGCCCTACCAGAGTTTTCCAGTTTTGAGTGTATTGGATAGTTATAGCGGCCCATAGGCGCAAGATGTACTTTGCGGGGTGGTCCCTTGGACATAGTCCTTTCAGACAGTGGCCATTTAGTCCAAAGTCCATTGGATGTTCGGTGCAAGACCAAAAATTTGCACTGCAAGTACCCTTCATTCCTCCCTTTAACTCTAGGGTTCGTCCCTCAGTGTGGTCAGTACTTGATACTGTCGGGCAACAAAGCTTACACTTGTTTACTTATGGCGGTTCACCAAGGCCTCTTTCCTCCTCCTTTTTTTGCTTACTTCTAACTCGGAGGCTGCCGGACCTCCTACAAAGAGAGGAGAGTCGACTGAACATCTCAGCCATTGGCGGGAATTTCGCCCGCATCCAATTCTCAATTATTGTTCACTTTGAAAAATAATCTATTTTTTGAGTGAGCAACAGCCGCTTCGTCACAGGAGTGACTTATGGGCTAACAGGTCACACTTTGGCCACGTATCCTACAAAAATACTTCCAAAAGCTAAAAAGATTAAAGGGATTGCCATAAGAATGGGCGCATCATGACATCGTAAGATGTCTCGCTTGAATGAATTTGTTGATGCTAAAAAAGTTAAAAAAAGTAAACGAAAAGAATAATAAGAAGTAAAGAAGACAGAAACACTTCCCAACCAGAAAGCAAAGTTACCACTAATCGTATATTTAGTATAAGCGAGCTCTAAAATAACATCTTTAGAATAAAATCCAGTACAAAAGGGAAAACCTATTAAAGATAAGCTGCCTATAAGCATCATGGCATAAGTGAAAGGTAACAAGGAAGCAAGCCCTCCCATCTTACGCATATCTTGCTCATCCGACATGGCATGAATCACTGAACCTGCACTCAAAAAAAGTAATGCTTTAAAAAAAGCGTGATTCATTAAATGAAATACGCTGACGGAATAGTTGGAAATACCGCAAGCAAATATCATATAGCCTAATTGGCTACAAGTTGAATAGGCTATGACCCTCTTTAAATCATTCTGTAATATTCCAGTGGTTGCCGCGAAGAATGACGTCATAGCCCCTACGAAAGTAATGACAATCAAAGCAGTGGGTGAATATTCGAATAAAGGGGAGCACCTTGCTATCATAAAAACGCCTGCTGTTACCATAGTAGCTGCGTGAATCAAAGCAGATACTGGAGTGGGCTACTCTTTAATAATCTCTTACGCTCCCATAAGGCAAAGAAATAATATTTTAGAGCATTAGGTAATAAGCTGATGAGCTTAGCAAGAGTAGGGACTGTATCTTCCACTTATGAAATAGAGACTCTCCCAAGAATCTTACGGATGCTGCGTCCCTAACAACTAAGATGTTTTTTTTCTTTTATATATGAGACACCGTCTTAGCCCCATCCCAACGCCTTTCGCAAGTATATATATATTTTGCGAAGCAACAAAAAATATTTAAGCTTTTTTAAACTGCATCCTGGTAGATTCAGCGCGCGGCGCTTTGGTGAGGATAACAATAAGGCTGGGCTCAGGCGGAAAGTTGGAATGTAACATCAGGCCGCGCTGGAAAAAAACAATATATATATTTTTTTCCGTTTCCAGCTTATAACTAAAATGATGAGGAGTATTTGATTCAATACAAGGTTTTCTACATGCCCAAACCCTAGACGGATCCTTCTATTCCATAAGACCTGCATATCAAGACTATATCATCTAGAAAAAAGATGATCGAATCTTCACGACAAAAGAATGCTTCGTATCTTAGTTAAATCTGGCCAGCTTCTCTTTTCAAGGATAAATTCCATTTCGGACAAGAGGTCTCACGTACAGTCTCTGAGGATCCTATAGAGCTCCTTCAGCCTTTACTTCGTTGGGTGGGCTTAGCCTTCCTTTATAGGTTTCCTGCTGATTGGTCAAAATGAGATATTTTTCCGATGGGGACTCTCATTTGGTCGACGATTCCAGCATACAGTGAGATTGTTATAATGTACCTATTGGCACATGAGAGCCCTCAAATATTCGAAAACCCTCCATTGCATCAGGTAACCGAGTATGCAATCCTATTTGTGCAGATTTTCCAACAGCGCCAATGAAAAGTAAAATACAAATAACAGTTATGGCATGAAATCTCATATTGCAAAAAATGAAATAATGATGGGGTTCGGAAAAGGCGCTGGCACAAGCAAAAATAGTCGAAAAGTCTACTGTTTGAAAAATAGTAAAACAACCCATAATCCCGAGAGCTAATCCGAAATCACCTACTCGATTGACAAGCATAGCTTTTATAGCTGCTTTATTGGCCTGAAGTCGTGTAAACCAGAAATTAATTAACAAATAGGAAGCGAGACCTACTCCTTCCCATCCTAAAAATAATTGAATAAAGTTATCTCCGGTGACCAACATTAACATAAAAAAAGTAAAAATGGATAAATAGCACATAAATCGAGGGCTGTGTGGATCCTCAGACATATATGAAATGGAATAAAGATGAACTAAGCTACTTACAAATGTAACCACAATTAACATAACTACAGTCGGACTATCAAACACAGAGTCAAAAGTTTTATTTTACTGGGGCCTTGAATCGCAGAGTCAAGCAGGAAATTTTTTGCGTACCGCAATGCGGCGGCCCTTCACTCGAGTAAAATAATAAAGTGCTCCCCGAACCGTGCGAGATAGTTACCTATCACACGGCTCACCAACTTGAGATTGTTATTAAGGCTTGGAGTAACCACTGTATGTTTAAGCGGGCCGCAGCAAAAAATAAATTTTTTTTTATTCGCTGCATATTTTTTTCTTCTCGCTTAGTCGTATAGTGTCGTTTACCTTTGTCACTCAAGCGTACGGCATCTGCCGACTTAGGCCTCTTCCCTTTTGCTGATATTAGCGTTTTCCTGAAAAAACTCGCAACAAAAAAATTTTTGAATATTTGAAGCGAGTAGGCAGGTACTACAAGCCCTCTGTCCCACGCATCTCTATCTAGAAAAATGTATGGTTCACCGGTTCCACCGAATACTCTATCGATATCGAGACATAGGTGCGCTTGAAGTGGTGTGCTGTCCTTATTGGACTCAGGCCCCCTATTTGTTCAGGCATATGCGCCCTCTTGCTGCCTATATGCAGGGGGAACGCGGGCTTCGCCCGATGCGCCAAGTTTGGGATACCTCCTCCACCTTACGTTTGTGACCTACGGCCTCACCTGTGTCTCAAAGACACGGTCAGGGCACAGCCAAGGATATTTTTGGCTACGTCCAGTATGCCCTTTTCCCGACATGCTATGATGCTCTAAAGAAGTTCGCCCCATAGAGTGAGTCGAGTCCGTCTCACCGCAAAGCAACTGCAGCGTCCAGATAATCTATCTATCCAGCAATTCATCCGGTGACTTCACGGTCGCCAAAGAAGCCCCAAGAAGCATCAAACATCTCGGAAAAAATCCATGGAGCAATTTTTATATAGCAAGCACTGGCTCCCAGTGCAACTTCATAAAAAGCAATCAAAGATAAAATAAAAGATAATGAAACACACGTGGTTGTGACTATAGCAGTTCCTCGTAAACCAAGAAAACGACCAAAAGCACCTGCTACACAACTACCTAGTAAAGGTAAAGTTACAATTAATAAATACATACATAAATCATTTTTTTTTATTGTAACCAAAATACAGTCGATTGGGTAGATAATTGATTGTATTTTGGGCGACAGCCGCACGAGCCAAGACTTAGATGAAGGCTCTGTCAATCTTAATAAATTGACACAGCCCAACAAATCAAGTTTTTGGCGCATCCAATAGAGTTCGCCGCATGCCATTACTATATAATGACATAATTGAAATTGAAAGAGAGGTCATCTTGGATCACTCCATTTTATTAGTAATCCACTCACCATCCGCAACGCAAGGAGTGTCGAAATTTTGTTTTACTAAGTGCTGGAAAAAAACACTTTTTTTGCGCACAGCGGGCGGAACAAGCTTGGCTACGCTGCTGTTATCACTTTATTGGTCTTTGTAGAAGCCGATGGCTTATGCAATAAATATTTTGCTTGGTAAAAGCTCATAGGGCCATTTAGATAATAAGGCGGACAAAAAAAATCTTTATTTTTTTCGCCTACTTTGTTCGCGAAGCAATTCAGCAGGAGAGAAGAATAACCCCTGGCTAAACGAAGCCTTTATTTGATTGACGAAAACGATAGGAAATAGGGGGCTGGGGCCCTTAGCTTTAAGCACAATTGCAAGACCACAGAATAAAAAAAAATATATATATCTATATATATATATAGATATATATATTTTTTTACTTCCTCGCCAACTTATTATTTCTTACTATATTCTATTATATAGATGGCAAAACTACGTAAAACAAAGCTCAAAATTTTAACCTTTGCACTTTATGATTTTTTTATAAAGAAGCATTATCTTCTTTTAGTTCTAAATAGAGGTTTTGGAGTATTCTGCATATTGTATAAAAGTCATTGCCATTGCCAAGGCAACCATGGTTAGATTAAATTGAATCATTTTTTCGGCACTATCTCGGATCTAAGATAGATTGGTATAAATCAATAAAAAAGGAGTCTCTACACACCTTAAGACAGAGGACTATAGATTTTTCGAATATTTGAAAAAATGCCGCAGATTCAGCCGAGCCGGAATAAGCCGGAGATGTCGATAAAATGAAATGGCAAAAATAAAACGAAACAAAAAGATTGTGTTTCCATTCTGCGCTTTGTTTCCTTGAGCTCACTTGGTGAAAATGGTAAACACGACAGACTTAAAATCTGTTCCTATGGGTTATCGGTTCAAGTCCGATAGTGAGCATACTCGCTTGGTGAAAATGGTAAACACGGCAGTCTCAAAATCTGTTCCTACGGGTTATCGGTTCGAATCCGATAGCGAGTATTTTAATGTCTGAATTGGAAAAAGGGCGAGTATAACTTAATAGGTGAAAGTGTCAGATTGTGAATTTGAAAACACGGGTTCGAATCCCGTTATTCGCCAAAAAAACAAATCATCCATTAGCTTAAATCTTTACAATCTTCGAGGGCGCTGCTTTTCGCAGCAAAAAATACTTTTGGGGGATTTCCCAAAATATTAAAAAAAAAAAAGCTTCGCTATAAACTACGCGCTCCAGTTCTGTTAATAAAGCCTGCGGCCTTAATTGGCAAAGTGGGGGCCCAAGTTACTAAGTGGTTATCCTCTGGTGACTAAGTAACCCTCCTTGCGTCTTTTCTTGTATAGTGGGTGAAGCATAAATTGGCTTGTTCAAACAAAAACATAAAGAATTATATGGGTAAAAAATGAGCTCAAAAAGTTGTTGAAATACTGATGTTATTTCTAAATTAGCCGCTTTTTTTATATCCATATGATTGACTAAAGTAGATTGAAGTTGTCCGTATAATAAAACTAGATTTTGGTTGTATGAGGCCGAAGGTAATAACTGTGACCATGTATTATCTGGTGCTTCTTTAGTTAAGTACAAGATACAAGTGGGACCTGCGCTATAAGCAAGCTGCTCAATAAAACCACCTTGCTTGTTTTTATGGGGTAGTTTTCCTTTGTAATTTGGTCGAAATAAAGTTCTACCTCGAAAGGCACACAATAGATTTTTGAGTTGTCGCCATTGTCGACTTGTCAAGCCACTACAATGAAATAAAAGAATATATGGAGATTTTTTTTCAATCTCTTGGGCTTTTTTCCGTATAACAATTTGTTTTATTAGCATAGGATCATTATTATTATTTTTTTTTTAGTTTCTTCTCTTCTTATTTTTTGACATACCTTGAATTTAAGTAAGTGATGCCGGGTTTTTTTTCTATATCAAACAAATGCTATGTTTGTCAACATGGTTTATATTTTCTGAATAATAAACCGCATAGCACAAATAGTGGAGGTGAGGTCAACCTTGCGTCGTACTATACAATAATTTTGTTAGGGCTTTATTATTATTATAAGCAGCTGCCTTCTGTACTGGCAGCTTTGACAAAAGGGTCACTTTGGGAATATATTCGTTTTGAATGGGGTTTTGAAAAATTGTATGACAAGACATCGGTTCGAATAGCATAAAGCTCAATGAATCCCCAGACTTACAGGTGATGCGTAGCGTGTAACAAAGAAATCTTTTTTTTTCGAACCTTGTGTCTTCTAGCCGAAGGTTCGAAAAAGCGAGAAGGTCCAATTAGTATGGCTGAAGATACGAGGCTCAGCCCTGAGCTCCATATTCTAGTCTATTTCCGCGAAAAGAGCATTTATGCGTTTTCTGACGAGAAAATCGAAGCCCGCATGCTTCACCCTGCTACGCTCTTCGGCTTCGATAGGTAAGTAGAAAAAGTAGGTTGAAACTACCTACGCGGGCCATTACTTTGTATTCTTCCTTGTTTCGATTAGGAAATATTA